ATGCAAACAGTTTGTAGGAAAAAGTTGCAGCAATTTGAATGACCAAATGGATGATATATACACGTTCTGCCTATATGTATAAAATATTTCTATAAAATTATATTGATTCGAGCATAGAATCACATTTGGAAAAAATTTTCTCATGAAAAAATTCCAACGAAAAGTATAACTACGTTGATAAGCTAATATTAACTCGTCAAATTTTAAAGAGATAAAGACATTGAATACAATATGAAAATTTTTATATTTGTGGTAGCAATTTATTTTTATAATTAAAAAACTTGAACGAGAAGCCGTATGAAGTGAAAATTTCATGTACGGTTTCGTAGAGTGACAATTAAAGACAACTTGTTTTGTCAACTTTAACACCACGACACCGAAAAAACCGAATTCCGCCCTACGAAAAGTAGCTCGAGTTAAATTAACATCTGGGTTCGAAATTACTGCATACATTCCAGGTATGGGACATAACTTACAGGAACATTCTGTTGTTTTAATAAGAGGAGGAAGAGTTAAAGATTTACCTGGTGTAAGATATCATATTATTAGGGGGACACTAGATGCTGTAGGAGTAAGAGATCGTAACCAAGGGCGTTCTAGTGCGTTGCAGACTACTTCCTAAAACTTGTATCATTTTTAGATACCTGGTCAGTTGCTAGAAACATGTGAACGAATAGCTAACCCAATAATAGCATTTTACAAGGGGACTAAAGCATGCTATGAAAGAATAAAAATCTTACATTACATAATAAAACCTAGGATCTTAATTTATACTTAATTGTAGTAATTTTCCCTATCTTTAATTTTCCCTATCTTTAACTGGAATAATTAAAATTTTTTCTTTTTTTAGGACAAATGAAAATGAAAAAGCAATTAATTCCGAAAAAATAAATAAATTTTTTATACCATCTACATAACAGATCTAAGGGTATTTTTACAAAGTTTAGGATTTTGAAATGCGAGATTTCCAAAAGAATAAGCAATGGAAACGGATACTCAATCAAAAGTGAGTAAGCATCACGAAAAAGTAAAGGTGTTGAAAGCCGTATTCGTTGAAAATCGGATGTACGGTTTGGGGGAAGATGATAAAAATCCATCCCACAATATGGAGTGAAAAAGTCAAAATAAATTAAAAAAAAAAATCGACCCAATAATTTGTCCTATGTCACGTAAAAGTATTGCAGAAAAAAAAATAGCCAAACCTGATCCAATATATCGCAATAGATTAGTTAATATGCTAGTTAATCGGATTTTAAGGAATGGGAAGAAATCATTAGCTTATCGAATCCTTTATGGAGCAATAGAAAATATCAGACGAAAAACAAAGAAAAATCCATTATTCGTACTACGTCAAGCTATAGGTAAAGTAACTCCCAATGTGACGGTAAAAGCAAGACGCATAGGTGGATCTACATATCAAATTCCACTTGAAATTCGATCAACCCAAGGAAAAGCGTTGGCTATTCGTTGGTTATTGGGTGCCTCAAGAAAACGTTCCGGTCAAGATATGGCAGTCAAGCTTAGTTATGAGCTTATAGATGCAGCAAAAGATAATGGAATCGCTATACGTAAAAGGGAAGAAACTCATAAAATGGCAGAATCTAATAGAGCTTTTGCACATTTTCGTTGAATTTTCTATTCGAATCCGATATTTATAATTTCATTTTATTGTAAATTTTCTGATTGTTATCATAATATGACAATTAAAAATTTTACAATAAAATGAAATTTTGTCATGGATTTTCTATTTTTTTAATTCGTTCATGATTCGAAATAAAAAAAAATATCACATCAATACTTTAATCTTATCCTGCGGAAAATTTTTATGAAATTAGAACTTGGTACATATTTTTCATATGAAAACACAATATTACCCGAATGTATTCCAATCTTTGGTTTATTAATAATTTTTATAATTGATTTGTTATCTCATCAGAAAAATACAATTCTATTGTATTTTGTTTCTCTAACAAGTTTGTTGATAATAGTGATAATATTGTCACTTCGATGGGAAACAGAACCAATTATTAGCTTTTCAGGTTCTTTCCAAACAAACAACCTTACTAAGGTCTTCCAAATCCTTATAGCACTATCTTCTATGTTATGCATTCCCTTAGCTTCGGAATATATTGAACGTACAAAAATGGCTATTCCTGAATTTTTGATATTTCTATTAACAACTACTGCAGCTGGAATGTTTCTATGTGGTGCTAATGATTTAGTTACCATTTTTGTTTCTTTGGAATGCTCAAGTCTATGTTCATCTTTATTATGTAGTTATACAAAGAGGGATATTAGATCAAATGAAGCTGCTATGAAATATTTACTAATAGGTGGAATAAGCTCTTCTATTCTTGCGTACGGTTTTTCTTGGTTATATGGATTATCAGGAGGAGAAACCAATATACAAAAAATAGTAAATGGTATTTGGGATACACAAATGTATAATTCTACAGGGATATTTATCGCATTTATATGTATTACGATTGGACTTGCTTTTAAACTTTCACTGGTACCTTTCCATCAGTGGACTCCCGATATCTATGAAGGAGTGCGAGCCGTTTAAAAAATTCTAATAATTAAAGCTATATATTTTTTTATATTAGTAATTTTATTAATCAGAAAACCCAACAAAAATGCAGTATGAAATAATATAATCCCCACTTGGATTGAAATGAAATTTTTACAAAATTTTGTATTTGGAATAAAGCAAAATTTCAAAGAGTTATTTTTAAAGAAATAAAAATAACTTGATAAATACAATAATTATTAGGGATAGTTTTTACAAACAGAAAGACTTATAACAGATTGTGAAATATGAAAAAATTTCCACTATTGAGTTCGTTTTTATTCTTCAAGACAACAAAGTGAGATGGGGAATCTAAGTTGATAAGAATGATCCTAAAATAAAAAATATATTAGAAATGTTGGGAACGGATAAATTGAAATGATTGAAAAAGTTAATACAAAAATCATTAAGAAGGATTCCTCGATAAGTTTGAATTAAAAAAACTCACTACAGACACGAGGAAAGTAATGAGATATTAAAAGAAAAAAACGAAAAAATTTTATTGTTACTAATTCATTATTTAGAAGCCGTGTGAGATTAAAATCTCATGCACGGTTTTGAATGAGAGGAATTTCGAAATTTTCCGACTCTAACTCACCAACTCCAGTCGTTGCTTTTCTCTCTGTTACTTCAAAAATAGCAGGTATAGCTCTAGCTACTAGAATTTTTGGTATTGTTTTTATTTTTTCACCAAACGAATGGAAAATCATATTAGAAATTTTAGCTATTTCAAGTATGATCCTAGGTAATTTAATTGCAATTACTCAAACAAGTATGAAACGTATGCTTGCGTATTCCTCAATAAGTCAAATCGGATATATTATTATTGGATTAATAACTGGTGATTTCAATGGGTATGCTAGTATGATCATTTACATCTTCTTCTACATTTTCATGAATTTAGGTACCTTTGCTTGTATTATATTATTTGGTTTACGTACAGGAACGGATAATATTCGTGATTATGAAGGATTATACACGAAAGATCCTTTATTAAGTCTTTCATTGACATTATGTTTGTTATCCTTGGGAGGTATCCCTCCATTTACAGGTTTTTTTGGTAAATTATATCTATTTTGGTCCGGATGGCGTGCAGGTTTTCATTTATTAGTTGTGGTAGCACTAGTCACAAGTATAATTTCGATTTATTACTATTTAAAAATTATGAAATTAATGATATATTCGGAAAATGAACGAATAAACCCTTATCTTCAAGCTTATATTGTTTCACCTTTTGTTTCTCTGAAAAAAAATTCTATCGAATTGACTATGGTTCTATGCTCAATAGGTTCCGTTTTTTTCGGTTTTTTTATAAACCCATTTTTTTATTTCATCCAAGATACTTTAAATTTAAGTATTTATTTCCTCAATTAAAAAATACTAGTTATTTTATTTAATTGATCTTTTTCAATAATATACATATAGAAATTTAACCCTAAAATTTGTACATAGTGAATTATATACATATGAATATATAATTCACTACATAAAGCCTTGATGGTGAAATGGTATACACGCGAGATTCAAAATTTCGTGCTTTAAGCATGGAGGTTCAAATCCTCTTCAAGGCAAATAATAAGTATTTATAAAAATTATTTGGATAAATATTTGTTATGTTATACAATTTTATTGTATAGTAAGAAAAAGAAATTATCGAACTCAAAATATAGAATTTATATTAATATTGAGTGAATCACGAATTAAATTTTTGGATGGAAAATTCAAAAATTTAATTGAATTTCTTCATTATTATTATTCGGAAACATATTCGTATTTCTTATTAGGAGGATATTTCAGATATTTTCGAAAACCATTAAAATAATATAACTATGGAAGTAAATATTTCAGCATTTATTGCTACGGCCCTTTTTATCTTAATCCCTACCGCTTTCTTACTCATTCTTTATGTACGCACAGCTGGTCAAAACAATTGAATTTATAATCAAGATAAATTTTTTTTCATCGAACGACTAAAAAAAGGGAAAAGTAAATACAAATAATATCCATTATGTATATTTTTGTCTCTTCCCCCCTAATTATTAAGTTATTAAATCATAAAAAAAATGAATCATATGGAATTAGGCCCCAGTACTATAATAGGGGTAGCTTTAGTAACAGCGGGTATACTTTCATACGCCCTAAAAAAAAGGGAACCTGATGTTTCTAGAGGTGTGATTTTCAATGTACTTAAAACACAATATCAACATATCAATAATAAATTATTGATATGAAACTTGAAAAAATCGAAATAAATAAATTTCCTCAATGTCAAAACGAATCCATGGTTAAAATATTTCAACATTTCTTATGTTATTTCGAAAACGTATTAAAATGATTATTACGAAAAAATATTTTCGTTACTTTTTTTTTTCTCTGGAAGGCAATTATAATAATAACGACGGAATTTAATCTGAACCTAAAGATATTGAAAAGAAGTACTAAGAGATCAACTTTTTCGAGATTGGAATAACGAATCAATATAGTCTAATTAGAAATAAAAAGACGATCCAAAAGGTTTTTTATTAAAATCAACTTGGATTTCGGGTGAAAATATCTTCGGTATTTGTTTACTCAAGCCATACTGAGTTAAAAATATCACATATGGTTTTTAGGGGGGGTTATCATCAATTGAGTAGCCTATCCCAATATTATGACTTTTTTTTCTCTTCCATTGGATTGTTATGTGGGGGAATTCTCTTTTTTCAAGGTTGGCGATTAGATCCCATTCTTTTATTATCTCAAATTCTTTTAAGCGGAACTACAATCTTTTTCATTGTGGAAACCGTTTACCTAAGAAGTAGTTTGATAAATTGCATGAAATACAGAAAAAGAATAAATATTGATCCAGAGTTTGGAAAAAGATACATTTATAAAAGTTTTAAATTAAAGAAAAATTCTATCATCAATAGACGAAAAGTTGATAAAATTTTTTATACGATACATGTTCCTTATTAGGGGAGGAAATAAAAAAGGCGGCATTAAATTTTGTGAAAAATTTAATGCCGCCTTTTTTATTTCCTCTCGAACTTTAACAAAGATTCATAAACCACTTCTTCCCCATACGACGAGTGACAAGGAAAAGGTAAAAACAACCATTAAAGCACCCCAAGCTATATTAGTAATATCCATAAATCCTTTCTTTTTATTTTCGCTTCAATCGAGGAGACGGAAGACTAAATATATATTATATATATATACATGTGTACGTATCTAAAATCCATATTTTTTTACGAACTTTTCAAAAAATTATTAAAATAAATTATCCCTAATTAGGAATTATCAAAGATTTAGTTGTTTTTCTTATTCGATTACTTCAAAATACATATGGGTTGTCTATAATTAGATTCTGGGAACATTTCAAATGTTACAGACTATATCATATAGAGCATGACGGTCTGATCCTAGAAATGATAAAATAGACAATCCACAGTTTATGCATGTCGAAAAATGAAGCGACACCCAGATTTGAACTGGGGATGAAGGATTTGCAGTCCCTTGCCTTACCACTTGGCCATGCCGCCGTTTGTTTTATTAAATAATACAATTTATTAGATACATTTTTCAAGTTATACCACACATAATTTGTGGGGACAAAATACAAGATAAGAATCAAAATTACAAATAATTTTTCATTGATAAGAAATTAAAGCAAAACATTGGTAAGAAAAATTGAACTTGAATTTTATTTTTTTAGGAAGATTAATTAGGTCAATTCCAATAAAATCTTAAAGGAAAATATGGAGATTTTCGTACTCCCCGAATTTGGAAAAATACAATTTGAAGGATTTCATCGTTTTATTAATAAAGGTTTGATCGAAGAACTTATAAATTTTCCAACAATTGAAGATATAGATCAAGAATTAGAATTTCGGATATTTGGCGAACAATACCAATTGGCGGAACCCTTTATAAAAGAAAGGGATGCTGTATATCAATCCATTACATATTCATCGGATTTATATGTACCGGCTCGATTAAGACAAAAAAAGGAAGGAAAGATACAGAAACAAACAGTTTTTCTTGGAAGTATTCCTTTAATGAATTCTCAAGGTACATTTGTTGTTAATGGCGTAGCGAGAGTTGTAATTAACCAAATTTTACGAAGTCCTGGAATTTATTATAATTCAGAATTAGATCGTAATAGAATTCCCGTATATACCGGAACTTTAATTTCTAATTGGGGGGGTAGATTAAAACTAGAAATTGATTCGAAAAGAAGGATATGGGCACGAATAAGCAAAAAACGAAAAGTCTCCATTTTGGTTTTATTGTTAGCTATGGGTTTGAACTTGAAAAAAATTTTAGTAAGTGTTTCCTATCCCAAAATTTTTATGGAGTCTATAAAAAAAAAAACTAAGAAAGAACACCCCTCTTCAACAGAGGAAGCTATTGTTGAACTTTATAAACAGTTATATTCTTTAGGTGGAGATATCGCTTTTTCAGAATCTATACGTAAGGAATTACGGAAAAAATTTTTTCAACAACGCTGTGAATTAGGGAGAATGGGGCGTTTGAATCTGAACAAAAAATTAGATCTCGACATACCCGAAAATGAAACTTTTTTATTACCCCAGGATATTCTAGCAGCTGTTGATTATTTGATAAAATTGAAATTCGGAATAGGTAAACTTGATGACATAGATCATCTAAGAAATAGACGTGTTTGTTCAGTAGCAGATTTATTGCAAGATCAATTGAAATTAGCATTAAATCGTTTGGAAAATTCAATCCGACAAATTTTGCGAGGAGCGACGAAACGGAAAAGATTACCAACTCCAAAAAGTTTAGTAACTCCAACTCCATTAATAACAACTTTTAAAGAATTTTTCGGTTCGCACCCATTATCTCAATTTTTAGATCAGACAAATCCACTGACAGAAATGGTTCACAAACGAAGATTAAGTTCTTTAGGTCCCGGAGGACTAACGAGAAGAACTGCCGGTTTCCAAGTCCGTGATATTCATCCTAGTCATTATGGACGCATCTGTCCTATAGAAACTTCCGAAGGGATGAATGCTGGACTTATAGGGTCATTAGCTATTCATGCAGGGATAAATATCTTAGGTTGTTTAGAAAGTCCATTTTATAAAATTTCGCCATTGTCAGAAGAGGCTAAGATATTTAATTTATCAGCTGGAGAAGATGAATATTACCGAATAGCCACTGGAACTTGTTTAGCACTAGATCGAAACAGTCGGGAAGAACAAATAACTCCAGCTCGCTATCGACAAGATTTTGTTGCTATTGCCTGGGAACAGGTACATCTTCGAAGTATTTTTCCTTTACAATATTTTTCTGTTGGAGCTTCTCTTATTCCTTTTCTTGAACATAATGATGCAAATCGAGCATTAATGGGTTCGAATATGCAACGCCAAGCTGTTCCACTTCTAAAAACGGAAAAATGTATTGTAGGAACGGGAATTGAAAGTCAAATAGCATTAGATTCAGGAAGTGTTACTGTATCAATAAAGGGAGGGAGAATTTCTTATATGGATAATGATAAAATTACTTTATCATTAAATAAAAAAAAAATAAATACAAATTTAATTGTATATCAACGCTCTAATAACAGTACTTGTATGCATCAAAAACCTCAAGTAAACGGAAAGATATACATACGTAAGGGACAAATTCTAGCTGATGGTGCATCAACATCGAAGGGTGAGTTAGCTCTAGGAAAAAATATTTTGGTAGCTTATATGCCTTGGGAAGGTTATAATTTTGAAGATGCAATTTTAATTAGTGAACGTCTAATATATGGAGATCTCTATACTTCAATTCATATAGAAAGGTATGAAATTGAAGCTCGTGTTACAAGTCAAGGGGCTGAAAAATTCACTAAGGAAATACCTCATTTGGATAATTATTTGCTCCGTCACTTAGATAAAAATGGTTTCGTATCAACAGGAGCATGGGTAGAAACAGGAGATGTTTTAGTAGGTAAATTAACACCACAAGAAACAGAAGAAACTTTACGTGCTCCAGAAGGCAAGTTGTTACAAGCTATTTTCGGTATTCAAGTAGCCAACTCCAAAGAAACTTGTCTCAAAGTCCCTATAGGTGGAAAGGGTCGAGTGATTGACGTTAGATGGATTTATCGAGATGATGGTTCAAATGATGCAAAAATTATTCACGTATATGTTCTACAAAGACGTAAGATACAAATAGGTGATAAAGTAGCCGGCCGACATGGCAATAAAGGTATTATTTCAAAAATATTACCAAGACAGGATATGCCTTTTCTACAAAATGGTACACCTATCGATATGATATTAAGTCCCTTGGGCGTGCCTTCACGGATGAATGTGGGACAAATTTTTGAATGTTTACTCGGGTTTGCTGGAGAGTTTCTTAATAAAAATTATAGAATAATACCTTTCGATGAAAGGTATGAACGAGAAGCTTCAAGAAAATTGGTATTTTCAGAACTTTACAAAGCAAGTGAAAAAACAAAAAATCCGTGGTTATTTGAACCGGATAGTCCCGGAAAGAATCGATTACTTGATGGGAGAACCGGGGAAATTTTTGAACAACCGATTACTATAGGAAAAGCCTATATGTTAAAATTAATTCATCAAGTAGATGATAAAATCCACGCACGTTCTAGTGGACCATATGCACTTGTAACCCAACAACCCCTACGAGGTAGGTCTAGACGAGGAGGACAGCGGGTGGGGGAAATGGAGGTTTGGGCTTTGGAAGGTTTTGGTGTTGCTTATATATTACAAGAAATGTTAACTATAAAATCTGATCATATTCGAGCTCGTTATGAAGTCCTTGGCGCTATTGTTACAGGAGAACCAATACCCGAACCTAAAACAGCTCCCGAATCTTTCAAATTACTCGTTAGAGAATTACGATCTTTAGCTTTAGAAATAAATCATGCTACTATACTTGAAAAAGATTTGGAATTACAATTAAAAGAAATTTGAAAAAAATAATTTGGAATTTTCATATTATGAATTATCAAAAGAAATATCAACATCTTCGAATTGAATTAGCTTCCCCAGAACAAATTCGTGATTGGGGGAAGAGAATATTACCCAATGGTGAAATCGTTGGCCAAGTAACCAAACCCTATACGTTGCATTATAAGACACATAAACCAGAAAAAGATGGCTTATTTTGCGAAAGAATTTTCGGACCTATAAAAAGTGGAGTTTGTATTTGTGGAAAATATCAAGGAATTGAGAATAAGAAAGATAATGTAAAATTTTGTGAACATTGTGGAGTAGATTTTATCGAATCAAGAATCCGAAGATATCGAATGGGATATATTGAATTGGCATGTCCCGTAACACATGTCTGGTATTTGAAACATCTTCCTAGTTGTATTGCTAATCTCTTAGCTAAACCACTTAAAGAATTGGAAAGTCTAGTTCATTGCGATGTGTGACTTGATCATAAGTTTTTATTTCACAGGTTTTTTGAAACTGTTATTCTAATCTTTTATTATTAGAATACCTCCTATTTTGACATGCCTTTATGAAATAATGGAATGAAGCTCGAAATGGAACAATTATTAAAGTTTCGATTGTCTAGAGGATTTGTTGATCTAGGGTTAGATAAAGAATCATATGCTATTTAGATTTCGTAAAATGAAAAAATTAAAACCGGAAATATAATTTTTTTTTATTTTCTGTGATATATTGAAGTGAATTCATCGCAAATGTACTTCGAATAAAGGATAAATCACCGGAATAGAGCAAAAACCTAGAGGATACAATAATTATTAAGACACGGACAAGAAAAACTTTTAAAAATTCAACACTATTAATTGATTAAAAGAAAGTTAATAAATCGAAAAAATTATTCAAATCAATTATTTTTTTTGAGTTTTGAAGGGATTAAGACCACTCAATAAATTTATTGAAAAGAATTTGGAATTATAACTTGAGTAAAGAGTAAAAAATATATTTATTATTAAATGAACTGTTTCATATTTATACAAAGTGATAAGTATTAAACATAAGATTTCAACTTTTTAATAAATTAAAACTATTTGAGCCGGATGACGAGAAATTTTCATGTCCGATTCTTAGGGGGGGGAAATCTTAGAAACAACCTATCCCAATCTTTTTATTGCTAGACCCGTAAATGAAAAGCCTACTCCATTAAAATTACAAGGTTTATTCAAGTATGAGGATCAATCTTGGAGGGATATATTCCCCCGATTCTTTTCTTATAAAGGATTTGAAGTATTTCAAAATAGAGAAATAGCTACAGGGGGCAATGCAATTAAAAAACAATTAACTAATTTGAATTTACAAAATGTTATAAATCGTGCACACCTGGAATGGAAAGAATTTGCCGAACAAAAATCAACTGGAAACGACTGGGAAGACAGGAAAGTTCAGAGACGGAAAGATCTATTAATTAGACGTATTAAATTAGCTAAACATTTTATTCAAACAAATATAAAACCGGAATGGATGGTTTTATGTACTTTACCAGTTCTTCCGCCTGAATTAAGACCTATGATTGAATTAGGCGAAGGTGAGTTAATTACGTCCGATTTAAATGAACTTTACAGAAGAGTTATTTATAGAAATAATACTCTTCTTGATTTTTTAACCCGCAGTGAGTCAACACCAGGAGGTTTAATTGTTTGCCAAAAAAGATTAGTCCAAGAAGCTGTTGATGCACTCATCGATAATGGAATTAGGGGACAACCTATGAAAGATAGTCACAATAGACCCTATAAATCTTTTTCGGATTTAATTGAAGGAAAAGAAGGAAGATTCCGTGAAAACTTACTTGGAAAACGGGTCGATTATTCAGGTCGATCAGTTATTGTAGTAGGTCCCTATCTTCCATTACATCAATGTGGATTACCTCGAGAAATGGCAATAGAACTTTTTCAAGCATTTGTTATTCGTGGTCTTATTGGACAAAACATCGCTCCTAATCTTCGAGCGGCTAAAACTATGATTCAAAACGAAAAACCTGTTATATGGAAAGTACTTCAAGAAATAATGGAAGGACATCCTATATTATTGAATCGGGCACCAACATTACATCGATTGGGAATACAAGCATTTCAACCTATTTTAGTAAATGGACGGGCTATTCATCTACATCCATTAGTTTGTGGTGGTTTTAATGCAGATTTTGATGGAGATCAAATGGCAGTTCATGTACCCTTATCTTTAGAAGCCCAAGCAGAAGCTCGCTTACTTATGCTTTCTCGTAGGAATCTACTATCTCCCGCTACAGGAGAACCTGTGTCTATACCAAGTCAAGATATGCTTCTTGGACTCTATATTTTAACGATAGAACATTCTCGAGGTATTTATGGTAATAGATATCATCCACTCAATAATGGGATTAATCTTATCAATAATAAGTTTTCTTTTTCGAAAATACCATATTTTTATGGTTATGATGATGTTTTGAGAGCTCAGCGACAGGGTACAATTAATTTGCATAGTCCTTTATGGCTACAATGGCGGATAAATTTACAAATAGTTACTTCAACAATTCGAGAAAAACCTATTGAAATTCAATATAAAATTTATGGAAGTTTCTCCCAAATTTATAAACATTATCAGATCAGAAAAGATAGAAATCTAAGAATCCTTAGCATTTATATTTGTACAACTGCGGGTCGTATTTTATTCAATGAGCAAATTGACGAAGCAATACAAGGTACTTACTTAGCATCTTCAAAACGAAAAGCATTCATCCAAAATATCGAGAACAAGAAATTATTTTTTAGAGAAAATAGGACTAAACTCAGATAAAATAAATGACTTGAATTCATTGTTGATTTATTATGTTTGCAAAAAAAGAGAGGTTTTCTCCCATGGCAGAACCAGTCGATTTGATATTTTATAATAAAGTTATGGATCGAATTGCCATGAGACAGCTCATAAGCAGATTAATATCCCATTTCGGAATTACTTATACAACACACATTTTGGATCAACTAAAAGCACTAGGTTTTCAACAAGCTACTTTGGGCGCTATTTCATTAGGTATTGATGATCTTTTTACAGCACCTTCAAAAGGTTGGCTTATTGAAGATGCAGAACAATACGGTAATCTCTCAGAGAAACATCAAAATTATGGAAATTTACACGCTGTAGAAAAATTGCGTCAACTTATAGAGACATGGTATGCAACAAGTGAATATTTGAAGCAAGAAATGAATCCGAATTTTAGAATGACTGATCCTTCAAATCCAGTATATATGATGTCTTTCTCAGGTGCTCGTGGAAGTACATCGCAAGTTCATCAATTAGTAGGTATGAGAGGGTTAATGTCAGATCCTCAGGGACAAATTATTGATTTACCTATTCAAAATAATTTCCGAGAAGGGTTATCTTTAACGGAATACATTATTTCTTGCTACGGAGCTCGTAAAGGAATTGTAGATACTGCTGTACGAACATCAGATGCTGGGTATCTAACTCGTAGGCTCGTTGAAGTAGTCCAACGTATTGTTGTACGTAAAATTGATTGTGGTACTATTTATGGTATTTTTATAGAAAATTCCCAAGTAAAAAAAAACTTTTTCCATCAAAAAGTAATTGGTCGTGTATTAGCAGAAAATATATATATAAATAATCGATGTTTTGCTACTCGTAATCAAGATATCGGGATTTCTTTGGCCAATAGATTAACAAATCAAAATACGGAATTAATTTCTGTAAGATCTCCTTTAACTTGTAAAAGTATGCTTTGGATTTGTCAATCATGTTATGGTTGGAGTCTTACAAATGGAGATTTGATAGAAATAGGTGAAGCTGTAGGTATTATTGCGGGTCAATCCATCGGTGAACCTGGAACTCAACTGACTTTGCGAACTTTTCATACTGGAGGTGTTTTTACTGGTGATATTGCAGAACACGTACGAACTCCTTTTAACGGAATTATAAATTTTGATGAAAGTTTGATTCATCCAACACGTACGCGTCACGGACATCCTGCTTGGATATGCCATACTAAATTATTTCTAAGTATTCGAAGTAGAAATAAAATGCATAACATAACTATCCCCCCAAAAAGTTTATTATTAGTTCGAAATAATCAATACGTAGAATCAAAACAAGTTATTGCTGAAATTCGAGCTAAGACATCACCTTTCAAAGAAAAAGTTCAGAGATATATTTATTCCAATTTAGAAGGTGAAATGTATTGGGGTTCAAAAGTGCGTCATGCATCCGAATATATACAGAGTAATATTCATTTTATACTTAAAACGTGTCACATATGGATATTATCTGGAAAATCTTACAACAAAAGTGATAAATTACCTGTTTCATTCTATAAAAACCAAGATAAAATTGATTCTCAAATAATTATTGCGAAAGAAAAATTATTGATCCCTTTCTCAAGAGATCAAAATCGAATAAATATTTTTATATTAAATTCTTGGATCTTCGGGAAAAATAAAATTCTTACGAAATCGAAGCTAACTCATGCCATGTTCTATGACTTGGATAACCCGATAAATTCCAATATTATTTTGTATGGCTATAACGTAGGAAAGAAAGATATAAATATTTTCCTACGAAAAAAATATACAATTCCTTTTGTTCTTAAAATACAAAAGGATGGTGTTTTACAAAATAACGATGTTTTTGCTCTTTTAGATCCCCCTAAATACGAATTAGAAAAATCAGGAATTATAAAATACGGTACTGTTAGAACCAGTTCAATTAATAGAAATAATGATTTCGAAGACACAAAAACAAAAATTTCCCAACCAAGATATAAAATCGTAAAAGGAGGTAATTTTTTTTTTATTCCCGAAAAAATCTATACTTCGGTTAAAACTTTATCCTTACTTTTGGTAAAAAATAATGAATTCATTCAATCAGGTGCATCAATTACTTCGAGTATTGCGAGTGACATAAATGGATTAGTAAAAATTAGGAAAGGAATAAATAATACATATGACGTAAAAATTCTACCTGGAACTATTTATTATCCGAATGAAACATATGAAATTTCAAAGCAAATAAATATTTTAATTCCACCTGGCAAAAAAATTTTCAACAAACTACGGTGCAATCATTGGACATATCTCCAATGGATTATGCCTTACAAAGAAAAACCTTTTGCTTTGATTAGACCAGCAACTGAATATGAAATATCTGATGAATCTAATAAAACAAATCTTTTAAATTTATTGGGAAAAAATGCAAATTTAAAAATTAAAAGTATAAGTTATCTATTTTATGGAGATGGTGAACAAATCCGAGTAGTAAGCAAAAAATATATACAATTAATCCAAATTTGTTTAATTGTGCATTGGAAAGAGAAATATTTTTTAGAAAAAGCTTGTGTTTCATTTTTGAAGATAAAAACAAAAAATAATTCAAGAAATTTTTTCCAAATTAGTTTAATAAATTATCCTCATCTAAATGGTAAAAAAGGACAAAACATGTTGAATTTTAAATGTGTTTTGAAAAAAAATCATTATGAAATCTTCTTTTCAATTTGTACAAATCAGATAATAAGTAAACATCGAGGTATTATCCGTGTTTCATCTGATGGAAATAATAATAATATAGGATCTTTCCTTGTTTTATCACCGTCTGATTTGGTTAGGATCTCGAAGATTGAAAAATCAAGAGATTCTAATATACGAAAAAGTATTAATAATTTTTTTGATTTTTGCGAATATCCCAAAGATTTCAATCTTTTTAATCAATCAGAAAAAATAAATTCAATGAAAAATTATTCTTTACTATCAATAAATAAATTCTTAGGAAGTTTTTCATTTGATAAATTAGGACTCGTGGGAAATTTACAAAATATTAAAAATTTTTCTGAATGTTTCTATTGGGTTACTGATGCCAAAGTTATAATAGGCAAATCTCTAATAATTAATCAATCTCGAAATAATTATCAAAATCCGAAATGGTATTTTATCGACGAATATGAAAAAATTCATAAATTTATTTTTGAAATTAATATTAATACGAAATTATTTACGTGGTGTTTACCACTTATTTTATCGGGAGAAAGAACCAACAACCTAAATCTTGGAAAATTGCTTCTTGATAATTTATATATATCAAAATATTCAGAAATTTTTCCATCCAGTCAAATTATAGGTATACATACGAATTATTTAGTTGTTAGATTAGCCAAACCATATTTAGCTACTGGGGGAGCTAACATTCATAACAATTACGCTGAATCTGTTGAGGAGGGAGATACTTTAATAACACTTATATATGAACGATTAAAATCAGGAGATATAATTCAGGGTCTACCTAAAGTCGAACAATTGCTAGAAGCACGTCCAGTAAATTCAGTATCTATTAATTTAGAGAATAGTTTCGAAGATTGGAACAATGATATGAAAAAATTTATTGGTAACCTCTGGGGATCTTTCCTAAGTGCAAAAATAGGCACAGAACAAGGACAAATAATTTTGGTGGATCAAATTCAGAAAGTTTATCAATCTCAGGGTGTACATGTATCGAATAAACATATAGAAATAATTGTACGACAAATGACTTCCGAAGTAGCCACTTTAGAAGATGGAATGATCAATATTTTTTTACCTGGTGAACTTATCGAATCTTCACGAGCACGAAGAATGAATCGTATTTTGGAAGAAGCAATTGCTTATGAACCAATATTATTGGGAATAACTAAATCATCTTTAAATACTCAAAGTTTTATTTCGGAAGCTAGTTTTCAAGAAACTACCCGAGTTTTGGCAAAAGCTGCTTTAAAAGGTCGAATTGATTGGCTAAAAGGTTTAAAAGAAAATGTAATTCTTGGTGGAATAATTCCTGCCGGTACTGGATCTCAAGAAGTTATTTGGCAAATAACACTTGAAAAAAAAAGAGAAATTTTATTCAGTAAAAAGAATATTTTTTTCAATAAAAAAATGAGGAATATTTTTTCATATCAAAATACATTTCCTATTTTCCCAGCTATAGGAACTGTTCACAACATATTGGCAGGATCAGTACCCCAAAATAACAGAGATTTTATATCCATTTAAAATAACTAATTCTAAATAAATTGGATATAATATTATTCACGTAATAATAAATTTCATACGTTCATATATATAAAACATACCAATTCTATCTATATAAATAAATGTAGATAAATGTACATATATATATATTTTTTTTTGTTGACCCATGAAAAGGATTGAGTTAAAGAATGAAACAAAGATCTTGGAATATTCATTTAGAAGAGATGATGGAAGCAGGTGTTCATTTTGGTCACCAAGCACGCAAATGGAATCCGAAAATGGCGCCTTATATTTTTACAGAACGAAGAGGTATTCATATTCTAAACCTTACTCAAACTGCTCGCTTCTTATCAGAAGCTTGTGATTTAGCTTCAAATGCCGCAAGTAAAGGAAAACAATTTCTAATAGTGGGAACAAAATATCAAGTAGCTGATTTAGTAGCATCAGCTGCCTCAAAAGCTAGATGTCATTACGTAAATCAAAAATGGCTCGGAGGTATGTTAACAAATTGGTCAACTATACAAACACGTCTTCAAAAATTTCAAGATTTAGAGAAAAAAAAATTAATAGGCACCTTTAATCAACTTCCGAAAAAAGAATCAGCCGATTTAGACAGACAATTGGATCAATTACAAAAATATTTAGGTGGGATTAAATATATGACCACTTTACCTGATATTGTTATAATTATCGATCAACAAAAAGAATTTACAGCTATTCAGGAATGTATAACTCTTGGTATTCCAACAATTTGTTTAGTCGATACTGATTGTGATCCGGATGTAACAGATATACCAATCCCTGCAAATGATGATGCCAGAGCTTCCATCAGATGGATTTTAAATAAATTAACATCAGCAATTCGCGAAGGTCGTTACAATCCAATCGAAAAATCATAAATTTATCAGATAATAATATTGAAATAATAATTATATCCTAATGAAAAAAATGGATTGAAATAGTAATAAATTTTTTTTATTTATTATTATTGTTATTATCATTATGTGGAGAAAAATTCGAAATAGATGAATGAATATTCATAGGATAAAAAAATAATAAATTCGAAATAAATTAAGTATTTGTAGGATGAAAAAAAGAAATTTCACGATTTTTTTTTTGTAAATCTATTTTTAGAAGGAGTAATACGCTCGATCTTGTAGGAATTTCCAGGAATCCTTTTTACGAAATATCCAATGTAGAGGTGGGTCAGCATTTTTATTGGCAATTGGGAAATTTTCAGGTTCATGCTCAAGTACTTATAACTTCTTGGATTGTAGTTGCTCTATTATTAGGTTTAGCTGTTCTAGCTACTCGAGATTTACAAGCAATTCCAGCTGGTGCTCAGAATTTCGTGGAATATGTTTTGGAATTTATCCGAGATTTAACTAGAACCCAAATTGGAGAAGAAGAATATCGACCCTGGGTTCCTTTTGTTGGTACCATGTTCCTATTCATTTTTGTATCCAATTGGTCGGGGGCTCTTTTTCCTTGGCGAATTTTCGAATTACCAAATGGTGAACTTGCCGCACCAACAAATGATATTAATACTACAGTGGCATTAGCTTTACCTACATCAGTAGCATATTTCTATGCTGGTCTTCATAAAAAAGGTTTGAGTTATTTCGGTAAATATATTCAACCAACACCAGTACTTTTACCAATAAATATTTTGGAAGATTTTACTAAACCTTTATCGCTTAGTTTTAGACTTTTCGGGAATATATTGGCTGATGAATTAGTTGTTGCTGTTCTTATCTCCTTAGTACCTTTGGTTATTCCTATACCTATGATGTTTTTAGGTTTATTTACAAGTGCCATCCAAGCTTTAATTTTTGCTACACTAGCAGCAGCATATATAGGAGAATCTATGGAGGATCATCACTAGATAAATATTTAATAAAAACGAATAATAAACACATAAATTTTGTAATATTAAGAATTATATATATATATCATAATTTATATATATTAATCATCTGAAAAAGTTTACAATAATTAATTCGTTAGTTAAAATGAATTTCTAGATAAGAATAATTGGAGATTCAGAAAAAAAATTGTAAGAAGGAAAAATAAAATTCTTTTTGGTGATACTAGCACTTAAAAAAAAAAAAAGAGACATTTTGAGTTTTTAACTGCTTCGAATAAATCATAAAAAATTTCAGTAAGCAACGGAGACTAGATTTTTATTAAAAATCTTTCACCCAATTTAGTTAGAGGATATTATTATGAACCCTTTGATTTCTGCTGCTTCTGTTATTGCTGCTGGATTAGCCGTAGGTTTAGCTTCTATTGGACCTGGTATTGGTCAAGGCACTGCGGCGGGTCAAGCTGTAGAAGGTATTGCAAGACAACCAGAAGCAGAAGGTAAAATTCGAGGTACTTTGTCGTTAAGTTTAGCTTTTATGGAAGCTTTAACTATCTATGGATTAGTAGTGGCTTTGGCACTTTTATTTGCGAATCCTTTTGTTTAATAATAATAACAGATAATAATTATCGTTATTACTGATATCTAAAAATTTTTTTGGTCCTCCCTTCGAAAAATTAAAAATATTGAGAATGGGAAGGACCAAAAAAGGGAAGATTTTTTCCTAATTGTTTATAGAAGAAACTAAAACCAAAATAATTTATTCGACATTATTCATAATTCATTACTTAAAAAATTGGATAAAATATATTTAAAGAGTGTGTCGAGTAAATAAAAAACTCCACAAAAATTCGATGATCTAATAATTAAAAAAAAAGGACAATATGGAAAATAGGATTGATTTTATTATTTCCCCAAAATTTTGGACTGTAGCTAACAATTTCGGATTAAATACGAATCTTTTGGAAACAAATTTAATTAATTTAGGTGTAGTAATAGGTTTATTGTTTTACTTTGGGAAGGGAGTGTGTGCGGATTGAATATTCGAACTAAATAATTGGATTCATCCAATAGTACTTCAAGGTACATAATCCCAACGAATTACTTACTAAGAGAAAAGTCTGAAAGAACTATAGCATTTCGTGAAAGGAAAAAATATATCCGATGGGGAAGGAATCAAATGGTTAAAGCTTAACTGCTTGAAGTCCAAGCACAATTGAGATTTTCTTTATCTCACCATTAAGAATTTGGTTGGAGATTTATCCAATACATAACACTCGTATTGATACAATTTAATTACCAATTTAATTTAGTAAATCGTAATGAATAACTCTCCAGAAATAATTTTTCAAATTTAACCAAGTGCTGAATAGACAACCTAATTTAAGATTTCTAATTATTCGAAAGGAACAATCTTGCTGACAATTTGAAATTTTATTGTCAAAAGAGTGATCAACAACTATTTTATATTCGATAAAAACAGAAGATAGAGACAAGCTCAGTTTATAAAAAACGTGAGTAGAAAGCCGAGTGAATCGAAAAATTCATGCTCGGTTTGGGAAGAGATTAATATACAAAAATAATCTACTTCATTAAGTAATTTATTGAAAAATCGTAAACTTACTATTTTAAATACTATACGTGACGCGGAAGAACGCTATAAAGAGGCGACTTATAAGCTCAAGCAAGCTAAGACTCGCCTACAACAAGCAAAAACCAAAGCAAATGACATTCGAACAAGTGGATTATCCCAGATAGATAGAGAACGGAAAGAATTAATTGACGCTGCTGATGGAGATTCAAAAAGATTGGAAGATTCGAAAAATACTACGATTCGTTTTGAAAAACAAAGAGCAATTGAACAAGTTCGACAACAAGTTTCCCGGTTAGCACTTGAACGAGCTTTAGAAACATTAAAAAATTGTTTAAGTAGTGAATTGCATTTACGTATGATTGATCATAATATTGGCCTATTAAGGGCCATGGAAAGTACAATTGAGTAACTTTTTCATAGGTTTTATCTTTCGGAAATTAATTAATAAAAGCTAATGGTAAATATTCGACCCGACGAAATTAGCAGTGTTATCCGTACACAAATCGAGCAATATAATCAAGAAGTTAAAATTGTTAATATTGGAACCGTACTTCAAGTTGGAGATGGTATTGCTCGCATCTATGGACTCGATAAAGTAATGGCTGGTGAATTAGTCGAATTCGAAGATAATACCGTAGGTATTGCTTTGAATCTAGAATCAGATAATGTTGGAGTGGTTTTAATGGGTGATGGACTAGCAATACAAGAAGGAAGCTCCGTAAAAGCGACAGGTCAAATTGCTCAAATACCTGTTAGTGAAGCTTATTTAGGTCGTGTTGTAAATGCTTTGGCTCAGCCTATTGATGGAAAAGGCCAAATAAAAGCTTCTGAATCTAGACTAATAGAATCCCCAGCTCCTGGTATTATTTCCAGACGTTCAGTTTACGAACCAATGCAAACAGGGCTTATTGCAATTGATTCGATGATTCCGATTGGGCGTGGTCAAAGGGAATTAATTATTGGGGATAGGCAGACAGGCAAAACGGCAGTAGCTACCGATACTATCTTGAATCAAAAAGGTCAGGACGTTATATGTGTATATGTAGCTATTGGTCAAAAAGCGTCTTCCGTAGCACAAGTAGTAAATACGTTTGAAGAACGTGGTGCTCTTGAATATACAATTGTCGTTGCGGAAACTGCAAATTCCCCTGCTACATTACAATATCTTGCTCCTTATACGGGAGCAGCTCTTGCCGAATATTTCATGTATCGCAAACAACATACCCTTATTGTTTATGATGATCTCTCTAAACAAGCACAAGCTTATAGACAAATGTCTCTTTTACTAAGAAGACCACCAGGTCGAGAAGCTTATCCGGGAGATGTTTTTTATTTACATTCTCGTCTTTTAGAAAGAGCAGCTAAATTAAGTTCTAAATTAGGCGAAGGAAGCATGACCGCTTTACCTATTGTCGAAACTCAAGCAGGTGATGTTTCAGCTTATATACCTACAAATGTTATTTCTATTACAGATGGACAAATATTTTTATCAGCTGATTTATTCAATGCTGGAATTAGGCCAGCAATTAATGTAGGTATATCCGTATCTAGAGTTGGGTCCGCTGCACAAATTAAAGCTATGAAACAAGTAGCTGGAAAATTAAAATTGGAACTTGCTCAATTTGCAGAGTTGGAAGCCTTTGCACAATTCGCCTCAGATCTTGATAAAGCTACTCAAAACCAATTAGCTAGGGGTCAACGATTACGTGAACTACTAAAACAATCTCAAGCCGCACCACTTAGTGTAGAAGAACAAGTAGCTACTATTTATACGGGAGTTAATGGTTATTTAGATGTACTTGAGACAGGACAAGTTAAAAAATTTCTTGTTCAATTACGTGAATATTTAACAACTAATAAACCACAGTTCATAGAAATTATTCGTTCCACTAAAGTTTTCACCGAACAAGCGGAAAATCTTTTAAAAGAAGCTATTAAAGAACATATAGAACTTTTCCTATTTCAGGAAGGTAAATAAAATATACTGAATTCTTTGTATATTCCACTATTTCTTAAGTAGGAAATGACGGAAAGATTAGAAAATTTTTTAAGTACGTCCAATAGGATTCGAACCTATACTGGAGGTTTAGAAGACCTCTATCCTATCCTTTAGACGATGGACGTTACTATAAAAAGAATCAGAAGCATAGAAAAAATATTCACTAATACTTTTCTATGCTTCTGATTCCGAAATTTTGAAGAAGCGGGTAGCGGGAATCGAACCCGCATCATTAGCTTGGAAGGCTAGGGGTTATAGTCGACGTTTAATTTTTTAATAAACGTCTCTATTTCAGAACCGAACATGGGAATTTCTTTCCATTCGGCTCCTCCATAAATATAAGGAAGCAAAAAGACCAATATGAATTTACACAAAAAATTAAATATTATGGGAATTACCTAAATATATTTATAACATCTATGTTGGTTTATTTTTCTATCGATTTATCTTCTGAAGGTAAAAAACACTTTATTAGATGATCCTATCAAAAGAAGTATAATTTGGGATTCGATTGTGAAATTACAAAACTTTCTGATTACTTCGTTTCTCATTTTCATTTATTTATATCTTTGGGAAAACTTTTTCCGCCGAGTAACTGGAGAAAGAATGCTTATATCTTTAGCAAACTAAAGATATTTTTTCTATAACTATCTAACACTAACTCCTTATTATTTACACAATAGGTGATTCAGTTACGATGAAAATTATGTTTTTGAATTTCTCTCCATGGATTTTAAGTTAATCAAAGTAATATATTACTTTGATTTGAAATATTTGCTCCTTCTGTTATTGGAGATTTTCAATTATTGAAGGAATAGTACTTTTCCCATCATTCCAAAAATGGGAAAGATTTTAATTCTTTCAGAAATGAGATAAAAAAGATGTGGACTTTTGGATCCTTTGACCTTTTTCTTAACTGAAAAAAACGAATCGCACTTTTACCACTAAACTATACCCGCTACTAGATGATAATAACATAAAAAAAATATATATATATATTTTTTTTATGTTATTATCATTTCCAATTTAATACCCCCTAAAATTAATCATTCTCGAAAATTGTGTATTATTCTTGGATACTAAAGAGATAAAATCATAAATTACCTTTACGAGCTGCTAATAAAGCAATAACTAACGGACCTGACGCAACGATTAAAGCCAGAACAACAAGCTGTGCAATAACTTCTAAATTCATTCTGGTTCAACTTCTCCTTTTTTATAATTCGAACGACTTCTATCCAAAAAGCTATAGCAATAACAAACTGAAATCGATACAATATTAATAAGTTCATGTTATAAAAAATCATTCAATAATCATATTACATATATATAATATATATATATATTATATATATATATTTTTTTTTTTAATTTCCAAATAATTAGGATGAAGGAGAAGTCATGGTTCTAATTTCAGATAATCAAATTATTCTAATTCTCTTAAGTGTTTTCGTTACAGGTATTTTGGCCCTAAGACTAGGTAAAGAATTATATCAATAAATTTTTATATTTAAGGTTTAAGAAGTCCCATCAATAGTAAATAGGTTTGATGTACCCAAAGGTTGTTGAATAATTTTCACATAATAATTAGACAATTTAAAATTATTTGGGCAAAACAAATAAAAAACTTGAATACACAGGTATTAGTAAATAGTTTTAAACTAGATCGTAAGCATGTGATATATCATACCAGAATATTTATATATCTATATATCTATATATATAGATATATAGATATTAGCATAAACAATAGCAAATTAAACGAAATAGGAATAAAATATGTTATGTTTTATTGATAGTGATATATTGTTTTTTTTTTACTGTTTAATTATAGAAAGATTTCCCGAAAAATTATTTTTTTTAATTTGGAGAGATGGCCGAGTGGACGAAAGCTGCGGATTGCTAATCCGTTGTACGAGCTATTCGTACCGAGGGTTCGAATCCCTCTCTCTCCGTCTATGAATGAATCTATTAAAAAATTAAATATCTTTTACTCTTTACGTCCTGGATTACGTCCCGGATCATTAGATAAAAATCCAAAAACAAAGAGAGAAACGAAAAAAATAACTATTGTATAAACAAATAGCTTAAGGGTAAGCATGACGTAATCTCCGACAGGGTCGTTATTAGAGGTAAAATAGAATAAATTACTGATCCCATAAAATGTTTCTTATTAATTTTGATGGATGAAAAAAGTGAGGGGGGAGGGAAAATCCTATCAACTTGGATTATAAGCCTGAAACAATTTTTAGAACTGTCAGAATAACCCAACCTCTTTCTCTGATGGGTTGAACTTAATATTAAGGAGCGAATGCTATATCGTAATTTCCTAGCAAATAATAGAAATTCTCGTAATTAGCTTTTTATCTTATATCTAATTCAGATATAAGATAAAAAGCTAATTACTGAAAAACCATGATAATAATTAATCAAATTTATCGAAAACTTACAGAAGCTTGCCAAACAAAAGCTAACAGAAAAAAGAACAAAGGTATTATTGGCATGACATCTACGATTGGATCGAAAATAGCATAAGCTTCGGGTAATTTGGCAAAAATAAAACCATTTAAATGAAACCAATTCTCTAAAAAAATATTAAACATAATTAAAATTTTGCTTTCCAATGTAATTACGAAAGTGAAATGGAAAATAGAAAAAAACTTGATGTAAGTAACAAAAACTACTAGGTACATATTACTACAAGTTCTTCCAGCTTCAAAGCAGTCATAATTCTTCAATTCTTCAATTGACTTATTATATTTGCTGAATATTATGATTGACAGAAATAAAATAATAATGTTTTACTATGGAAAAAATAGAATACAGAACTTGGTTAAGCAAATGGGGCGTGGCTAAGTGGTAAGGCAGCGGGTTTTGATCCCGTCATTCGGAGGTTCGAATCCTTCCGTCCCAGAGTTTCTTTTTGGTAAATTTCTGTAAATTCACAAAAAGAATTATCAGATATAATATATATATATATATATTTTTTTTTTCTTTATTTATCCATATTTGAATAATGATATGGATAAAACAAGGGATCTTTTCTATGTTCTAAAAATAAATTGAAAGTAAAGAAATTTTTATTTATGAAATTAGCTTATTGGATGTATGCTGGGCCTGCCCATATCGGAACTTTGCGGGTAGCTAGTTCTTTCAAAAATGTACATGCTATTATGCATGCTCCTTTAGGGGATGATTATTTCAACGTTATGCGTTCTATGTTAGAACGAGAAAGGGATTTCACTCCCGTAACTGCAAGTATTGTAGATCGTCATGTATTAGCTCGTGGGTCTCAAGAAAAAGTAGTGGATAATATTTCGCGAAAAGATAAACAGGAACGTCCTAATTTGATTGTATTAACGCCGACATGTACTTCCAGCATTTTACAAGAAGATTTGCAAAATTTTGTTGATAGAGCTTCTACAATTTCGGATTCTGATATAATACTTGCGGATGTTAATCATTATCGGGTTAATGAACTTCAAGCTGCTGATAGAACATTGGAACAAGTGGTAAGATATTATTTGGATAAAGCTCGCCGACAAGGAAATCTCAATATATCTCTAACGGATAAACCATCTGCGAATATAATAGGTATTTTTACATTGGGTTTTCATAATCAACACGATTGTCGTGAATTAAAACGTTTATTAAAAGATTTAGGTATTGACATAAATCAAGTAATTCCTGAGGGGGGGGTTGTAGAAAACCTCCATCAATTACCAAAAGCTTGGTTCAATTTAGTACCTTACCGTGAGGTTGGGTTAATGACAGCAAAATATTTGGAAAAAGAATTTGGAATGTCTTATATATCTACAACTCCTATGGGAATTGTAGATATAGCTAATTGTATTAGACAAATTCAAGAACGAATTAATATATGGTCTCCTACTTTGTTAAATAAAAAAATTAATTATGAACCATATATTGATGAACAAACCAGGTTTATTTCTCAAGCTGCGTGGTTTTCAAGATCTATAGATTGTCAAAATTTGACTGGTAAAAAAGCGGTAGTTTTTGGTGATGCAACCCATGCTGCTTCTATTACTAAGATCCTTGCTTGTGAAATGGGAATTCGTGTAAGTTGCGCAGGGACTTATTGTAAACATGACGAGGAGTGGTTTAAAGAACAAGTCCAAAATTTTTGTGATGAGATACTTGTAACTGATGATCATACAGAAGTAGGAGATATGATTGCTCGTGTGGAACCTTCAGCAATTTTTGGGACCCAAATGGAACGTCATATTGGTAAACGTCTCGATATTCCCTGTGGAGTTATTTCTTCACCAGTTCATATTCAAAATTTTACTTTGGGTTATCGACCTTTCCTAGGCTATGAAGGTACCAATCAAGTTGCGGACTTAGTATATAATTCATTTACTTTAGGGATGGAAGATCATCTCCTAGAAATTTTTGGTGGTCATGATACTAAAGAAGTAATTACTAAATCGTTATCCACAGATACAGATTTGACCTGGAATTCTGAGAGTCAGTTGGAATTGAATAAAATTCCAGGTTTTGTTAGAGGTAAAATAAAAAGAAATACTGAAAAATTTGCCAGACAAAATGGTATTGCGGAAATTACCGCAGAAACTATGTATGCGGCTAAAGAAGCACTAAACGCTTAGAAAATGATTATTACCTAAATATATATAGTTAATTCAAATCATTTATTTTTTTATTAATATTTGATGGTTTCTCTTAATAAATTATATATCTATCAGTTTTAAAAATTCAAACATATCTTTATATCTGTTAAAATCCATTAGAGAAATTAACTAATGATATGTTTGAATTTTTAAAACTGATAGATATACTTATTATGCAAACTAAATACCTAAAAAAAAATTTAAGGATATAATTATGAATCCCTTTTTTGGTTTTATACAATCACTTTTTTACCATCCATTTCTTTCTTTCTTCATATACCTATATCTTGTTATTTTTATCCCAAAAATAAATACTATAAATACAATTATTAATATTTCTCAATTTTTCTCGAAATTAATAAAAAACAGGAAAAAATAATTTATACCTAAAATTGAGATCGAATCTTTGAGTTTATATCTCAGTATTTGAATATTCTAACAAAAGATTCCATAATTGTAAATTTGTGATATAAATATATATATATTTAAATTCAATTAATTTTTGAATTGACAAAATCGGTTGACATATATATAATAATTTCAGTGCTTATTGATCGTTTTTTTGTTTTTATTCATGAAATCCTATTTGAATTCGATTAAATACTGGGTTGCTAACTCAATGGTAGAGTACTCGGCTTTTAAGTGCGACTTGGATTTTTTCACATTCAGATGAGACACGAAATTCACCCATACCTTTGACAAGGTTTGTAATACTACGACTAATCCCAGAGGGAAACTTTTCGGAGAAAATAGCATGTCGTTAATTTTTTAGTCAATTGAAGTTGATGGATAAAGCTGAACCGCTTAAATCATAGGTAAATTAAGAACCAGCTTCTGTTTCAAAATTGTTTATGGAAACATCCCCCATATATGAATCGATTGAGTTGTTAAAAGCTTTTTCCATATTGTCAATTAAGTCAGGGGAAAAAATTCTATTCATAAATCTTAGGATTTTTTACCAATAATGAATCCTAAACACTTCAATTAATGTGTATAAATAACCTGTGTGCTGACCAACTCAAAATTTCTATTAAGTCAGGAGAATAATCTTTTTTTGGATAAATCAAAAAGGTAAATTTTTTGCTTCCAAATAGATTGTATCACGTATTGTATTTTTCATTCCCTACCCTAAAAAAGGAATAAATTATATGGGTACCATTAAGGCTTTTTCTACCATCAGGGAGCTGGATGATATTAGAAAAAGTAGTTTTTGGGAACAACGATTTTTATATCCACTTCTTTTTCAAGATGATTTATACGGAATTGCACATAATCGTTTTATATATGAATCGAGGTATCGTAAAAATAAAAATTATGGTTTGGATAATGAATTTAATTTTTTAACACTGAAACGTTTGATAAGGAAATCACGTCAATCAAATTTTTCATGGATTGTTTCTGATCAATTTATCAAAAAATTTCAAGTTGTTCAAGAAATTTTAATAATTATTTTTGATTTCATTATCCCACCTCGATCAAAATCTTTTATAGAAAAATCGAATGAATGGAATAGTTATCAATCCCTGCATTCTATATTTCCTTTTATGGAAGACCATATTTATAACTCTAATATTGGCTTAGATATTACAATACCTTATTCTTTTCATCCTGAAATTTTGATTCGAATTTTTCGTCGATATATTCTAGATATATCGTTTCTGCATCTCCTGAGACTCTTACTTCATCAAAATGAAATTGTTATTATTTCAAATCCATATTTTGATTTGAGGAAAAATCAATTCTATAATTTATTATGGAATTTTCACATTCATAAATTTGAATATTCTTTGATTTCTATATGGAAACAAATTTATAATTTCCAATCTAATTCGTTTTGGTTTTTTCTTAATCAAACTAATTTAATTCAAAAAATTCAATATATTTCGGAACAATCAAATTTTGTAACTATGGAAAAGATTATTGGGAAAAATTGCTCGATTCAGTATGCAAGATATCGCAATAATTTAATTATAACTACAAATGAAAATATCACCCAATTAATAAATAATTGGAATACTTTCTTTATTTTTTTTTGGGAAAAATACTTTCATTTTTGGTTCGAACCTTATAGAGTGTTTGTCAAAGATTTATCAAAAAAGCCTATTTGTTTTTTAGGATACATTTTCCGTACCGAAAGTAAATCCACCATAATTCAAATTCAATTAGTAAACGATTCAATTAATGTAAATTCAATTACCAAAGAATTTTGTGGTATTATCCCCATCGTACCTTTGATTATATTATTAGCTAGAGAAAGATTTTGTGATACCTCAGGACGTCCTATTTGTAAATTATCTTGGACAACATTGGCAGATAATGAAATTTTTAAGCAATTTGATCAAATAACAATAAATATTTTTCGTTATTATAGTGGATGCATTAAAAAGAAAGGTTTGTACCAATTACAATATATTCTTCGATTTTCTTGTGCTAAAACCTTAGCATGTAAACACAAAAGTACTATACGTACCGTATGGAAAAGATATGGTTCAAATTTTGTTACAAATTCTCTCTCTTTGAAAAAGAAAGAGTGGCTTTTTTCAAATTCTTGGCGGATAAAATATCATGGAAAAAAAATATGGTATTTAGATATTATTCGAATAAATTATTTGGCAAATCTTTTACAAAGATTAAAAAAGGTACAGGATTCGTAGGGATGAATAAAATACATGGAGAAAGCCGTATGCAATGAAAATTGCAAGTACGGTTTGGGAAGAGATATTTTCATTAATGATAGATAAATGAATTAATCTACTTCATCCGACTAGTTCCGGGTTCGAGCCCCGGGCAACCCAAATCAATAATTTCTATCAATTGTTTTTATAGAATTTTTCATTAAATATTCAAATATTGGTTGACATAATAACAAAACATGTGTAATACTATAAGTTAACAAGTTAAATTGCTTGGGAAATTTCTCATTACTTTAAAAACCAAGCCTTACTATGACTGCAACTTTAGAAAGACGCGAAAGCGCAAGCATTTGGGGTCGTTTCTGCGATTGGATTACTAGCACCGAGAATCGTCTATACATTGGATGGTTCGGTGTATTAATGATTCCTACCTTATTAACAGCAACTTCTGTATTTATTATTGCTTTTATCGCAGCTCCTCCTGTAGATATTGATGGTATCCGCGAACCTGTATCCGGTTCTCTTCTTTATGGAAATAATATCATTTCTGGTGCTATTATCCCGACCTCTGCAGCTATCGGTTTACATTTCTATCCTATTTGGGAAGCAGCTTCTGTAGATGAATGGTTATACAACGGTGGTCCTTACGAACTTATCGTTCTTCATTTTTTACTTGGTGTAGCTTGCTACATGGGTCGTGAATGGGAACTTAGTTTTCGTTTGGGCATGCGTCCTTGGATCGCTGTTGCATATTCAGCTCCTGTTGCTGCTGCTGCCGCAGTTTTCTTAATTTATCCGATTGGTCAAGGAAGTTTTTCTGACGGTATGCCTTTAGGTATTTCTGGTACTTTCAATTTCATGATTGTATTCCAAGCTGAACATAACATCCTTATGCATCCATTTCACATGTTAGGTGTTGCTGGTGTATTCGGCGGCTCTCTGTTTAGTGCTATGCATGGTTCCTTGGTAACTTCTAGTTTGATCCGAGAAACTACCGAAAATGAATCTGCTAATGCAGGTTACAAATTTGGTCAAGAAGAAGAAACTTACAACATTGTAGCTGCTCACGGTTATTTTGGTAGATTAATCTTCCAATACGCTAGCTTTAACAATTCCCGTTCACTACATTTCTTCTTAGCTGCTTGGCCTGTTGTAGGTATTTGGTTCACCGCTCTAGGTATTAGCACCATGGCATTTAACTTAAATGGTTTCAATTTTAACCAATCCGTAGTTGATAGTCAAGGTCGTGTTATCAATACTTGGGCTGATATTATCAACCGCGCTAATCTTGGTATGGAAGTTATGCATGAACGTAACGCTCACAACTTCCCTCTAGATTTAGCTGCTCTTGAAGCTCCTGTTGTTAACGGTTAATATTTAAGACAAAATATTCTGACCTTAAAAAAACTTCAAATTTTTCGCGGGAAGAATAAAATTAGAAAAAATGACCCTTAAGACTTCAAATCTTAAGGGTCATTTTAGAAAAAATAAGATAACGGGGCGGACGTAGCCAAGTGGATTAAGGCAGTGGATTGTGGATCCTCCATGCGCGGGTTCAATTCCCGTCGTTCGCCCAGAATCAAAATAATGATTTAGCTTGGTTGACGCAAGCTTCTCTTTATGTCATTATGGAGGGGAGTAACACATTAAGTTTTTATAGATAAAAAAATTGTGCGGATTTATTCTAAAATATTAGAAATATTATGAAATGTTTTTGTATCTCCAAAAATATTTTTTGGTATTTTTTACAAGGAATTAGGAAATGAAAAATGATTTGTTCGAAATTTCAATAAAGAAATATATTTATTAGTAAAGTCTTATGTAACTGTTGCAAAACAATGAAACAAAAACTATCAGAAAAAAAATCTTCACATAAAATACGAAAAAATGAAATTTTATCAAATTCGTGGACCAAATGTGGTTTAATCGGATTGTTAATCACAAAAATCTTTGATTCGAAAAATCTCAGGACTTCTTTTGATTTTCGAATGGTTACTTTATTACACGTACGTAATTCAAGAAACGATAAAATTTTCATACTAAATACTTTGATGTTGTTTGCATTACCTGTTCTTATTTCTATATATCGTTCAACTAGTATAAACATTGTTGTTCAAAATAAATTTGATTTAATAAAAATTCAAAAACGAGTTCATCGTAGAAAAGACTTTATGGGTATATATATAAAACCTTTTCAAAGTTTAAATAAAAATTTTCATATTTTCCCACGCAATTTATTCATTTTGAATGAGATAAATAAAAAATCTAAAAAAGATTCTTTTTCCGATATTATTCCGGTTTTTAATAAGGAAATATTATTGGAAGTAGATTATTCGTTTGAAAGAGAGAAATTTGAATCAATTTATGGTTTAGATTTTTCTAAAAAAATTTTTGACTTTTATATATCTGCAAAAAAAATAATAAATCGAGATCATTTTTGGTTTAGAAAAGAAATTCTTCAAAACTTACGAAATTGGGGGGAATCCGATGAAATTTTGATTAAATCTTCTTTTTTATTGAAAGAAAAAGGTAATTTATACCTTTTAAATTATATAAAATTTCATCTTTGGCAATTACTAGAGACTAAACGAAAAGATTTTAAAGAAAAAAATTTCAAATATTTTTATGGTGAAAATAATCCAAGATTATTCACAACCCTAGAAAAAATTTTGTCAGATTCTATATACCAATTTTCTAAGTATCTTTCATATGAAGCAAGAAAAGATAGGATACTAAATACGAATTCTTTATTAATTAAAAAATGGAATAGAGCTATAGATCTGAATTATGCATATATTGATGGGGAAAGTAGAAAAAATATAGAATTTATTAATTCTATTAATCTTGATCAATTTCGCAATTGGAATATCAATAAGTATGATTTTGGATGGATTAAAAAAATTCTTCACATAGGAAATAGAGTACTTGTAAAGCCCATATTTATACATCGAATTTCTTTGAATCAATCTTTTTTCTCTTCGAGAAGAAAACTAGATTCTTATTTAGATTTTTTTGAGAAACCTAGAATGCATAGCAATGGTAACTTTTTTATAAAAAGATTATTTTCACAGCTAAAAATAAAAACGATAAATCCTCAAAAATCAATTCGTTACGCCTTTATCGAATCGTTATTAATAAATGAATTTAATCAAAATACTGTTTCCAATGAAGATTGGAATAAAATTTTTAAAAATATGGGAAAGATTCAGTATTTAAAAAATAATATCGAATCAGATGATGTTGAAACAATTTCCTGGAAGACTCAGATATATTATTCAAATTTTTTGTTAAATTATTCTCTCCCGTTCAACGTTACATATAATATGATCCGACAAAATCATTCAATGAATAAAGAAATTCCGTATATATTTCAGAAAAGATGGGACCAATCATTCTTCGAAATTTTACATTTATTATTACCAATCTATTCTAAATTCAAAGAATTTTTCCTATTTCTAAATCGTATTGAATTAGAGGAATATTTAATTGAAAAAAATAATAAATTAAATCTATTAATAGATATCAATAAAATCAAAAAAGATCAAAATTTAACTAAGAAATTGTTCCTATTATTAATATCGAAACGAGATAATAATGAATCGATAAATTATTTTTTATTTAGTGAAGATACGATTGAAACTAAATTATCAAATTTTTACAATTCGATACAAAATTTCAGTAAATTATTGAATAAGCCATATTCGGAAAAAGCATTATTTCTCAATTCGAAAAAAATCTATAGGAAAAAATATAGAATTCATGGATACTCAATAACTTGGGAAGGAATTGTAAAAAAAAGCTTTATGTGCAATATCACAGATATAGAATATCAAAAATGGACTCTCCAAGTTTATGAATGGCTTAATGCAATAAAGAATTTGAAGACTTTTCATTTATCAAAACAATTCGTTCCTGATAATCTTTCTATGAAAGTGAAATCACCCAAAATATTTCCAATATTTTTCCGAAAATTTGATTTAGAATATATTGATAAAATTTTAAATTTTTTGAGAATTTTTATTAAGATTCACAATAAAGATGTCGGACAGAATAATTTATTCAATAAATTTGATAAATCAATTAGTTCAATTTTATTAACACATTCTAATCTGAGTGACAAAGATACGAATAAATGGATTCCTGATTCACCCTTTACTGGAATAAGCAATGCAATTTACATTAATTCATCGGGTAATTCTTTTTCTTTTAGAAATATTTTGTCCAATTCCACTAAAATTGAGGAATTATTTTCCACTTCTAATTATAATGAACGATTCTTATTTCATTGGAAAAAAATGAATCTTGAAAACAATAATACTATATATTCGAAGTTTTTGAGAAATTTATCCAAATATAATAAATTTGATCCAATTGTTTTTGGAATAAAATCTTTGTTTCTTCGAGAAAAAATCCTTCGACTTGCTCAATTAAGATTAACTAATATTTCATTCTCGAAAATGGCTTTTGAAATTTTCGATGAAACAAAATTCATTCTTTCTTCAGATTTTTATGAAAAATTATCAAGCCCAAATAATTTGTATTTATTATCAAGTTCAGATAGAGTCTGTTCGAAACAAGAAACAAATGAAATTGAAAATATATCGTATTATAGATTTTCTCTGGAAAATTTATTTATCGGAATTAATTCAGATAAAATTGTTAAGGGCTTCTTGGTACCGCAGCTAAAAAAGATAAGAATCAAAAATTTTTACAATATATTACGTTCTGAATCCTTAATAAGGAGCGAAAATAGAAACAGCAAAATGTTTCAATCAATAAACAATATTTTTCTATACCTGAGATCAAAGGATTCCAAATTAAAAAATTTAAAATATAAAATTGGAAACAGAATACCGAGAAATACGGATAAATTTTATAAACATAATCAATTTGAAATTGCTAGTTTTTTCGCGAAATATATCTCATTTAAAAATTATAACTATACCTCATGGTTTTTCACATCTGAATGGTGGAGATATAATATTCATGTATTCGTAGAAAGCTTTCGAAAAAATTTTTTAATAATTGGTTATCATCTTGAATATTTTGTAGATGAGTATATTGAAGTTACACGAAAAAATTTAAGAAATTTATGTGAAAAGGGAAAAAATTTACATAATTTGAACTTGAAATGGAATTCACGTCTTTTTCTTGATTATAATGAAGAAATTCTATCAAATTTTGTATGGTCAGATTTCCAATTAATAAATAATTGGAATAGTTTATATTGGGCTATTTTTGGTTTAATTACCATTATTTACCTATTTTATCAAAACTGTTCCTCAATTTTAATAGGTTCAGATTGTATTGATTTATGGAAATATTTTGAAACTATCAAATATTTAAAAGATACCTCACGAGCATTTCATTTAACTAAATTAATTAATCGTAATAAAACACAATCAAATAAAACAGAAAATTTAGTCATTTATTTCTTTAGTCATTTGAAGTACTACGCAAAAAATATACGATTTTATTTATTAATTAAAAAAAAATTGGAAAAATGGTTGATAATTAACAAAAGTTTAGATCTTTCTCGTAGGAAACGAAATTTATTAGTTCAATCTTTAATTACACATACACGAATAAAAAGATATGGTTTCCAATCATATCCTAAACAAAAACTATTCAATAATGAATTTGTTTACCGGGGAAATAGCCAACAGGGACTTTCGTATCTTCAATATTTAGTCGGGGTTTTCAAAAAAAATTTGGTTAATTATTCATCGTATCTCGCAGACAAATGGATATTTTTTGCCTCCCTACAGAAGATTCTTTCTTCGCAGACCTTACGACAAACCAAAAGATTTAACCCGAGATTCCAGAAAATACCAATATCACTTCAATTTGGACTATCTTGTTCAAAAGGTATTTTATTGATAGGTCCTATAGAAACTGGACGTTCATATTTAATTAAAAATTTAGCGGCAGATTCTTATATTCCTTTATTAGGAATATCTATAAACAAACTTCTGTATAATAAACCCGATGTTATAACAGAAAGTTGGATGAATATTCTAATAGAAAGTTTGCGCAGATTAAATCTTACTTTAGATCTTGCAAAAGGAATGTCTCCTTGCATAATATGGATGCGAAATATTCATCAATTAGATGTAAATCGTTCAACGCAGAATATTGAATCGGATCCAACTTTTTTACTTGGTATTTTATTGAAGCATTTTCAGACTGATTCTACAAAAAAGCGAATCAAAAATAATATAATTATTATTGGTTCAACTCATGTTCCAAAAAAAGTTGATCCATCTTTAATTTCTCCGGATCGGTTGGATAGAATCATAAATATCCGATTATTTAATACTTTGCGACGAAGGAACCAATTCCCTATTTTATTAAATAAAAACAATCTCCAATTAAAGAAAAATCTCTTACATTTTAATGATTTAGGATCCAGAACCGTAGGGTATAATATGCGAGATTTAGCAGCATTTACTAATGAAATTTCATTGATAAGTCTTACAAAGAATGAATCATTTGTTTATAAAAATACTATCAAATTAGCTTTTCATAGACAAGTTCTTGGATTTACCTATACAAATAATAGACCAAATTTTCGTAGGAATTTTAAAATCCTGCTTTATAAGATAGGAAGAGCTATTATACAAAATATCCTGATAGAAGGTTCTCCTATAAATCCTTTAAATATTAGTAATAATTTATGGAAGAGAAAATTTTATTATTTATCCAAATGGTATTCTGAACCTTCTATTGATGAATCCATTGTTAAGGAATCCACAATTATAGTTCATGTTTTGGGTTGTTTAGCGGGAATAGCTGCTCGAGATTCTTGGTTTTTTTCGGAAAAAAAAGATTCTTCTGATACTTCGATTCCTCTTGATAAATCAGTTGAAAATGATTTGGATTTAGCTTTTAGCATTTTAGAAAGCTTCTCTATTGAGTTTCCCTGGTTAGAAACTTGCAAAACTCAATTTATTAATTATAGACAAAAAAAATCAAAAACGTTTTCAACAAATTCTTTAAATATTATGCAGAGAGGAATATTTGCCATAGCAAATAGGAGTTTTGTTCATACCCATAATGACTCTGAGTATGAATCATTAGTATTTCGACAGAGAATTATTAATAGGAAAGGGTGCGAATTCAAAAAAACTGCTTGGTCACCTAGATTTTGGCGATTGAGCTTTTCCCGCAGTCATTTGTTCAATTGGATAAAAAGACCTAATGATTTTGAATTTTTTCATAATTTTAGATTTTCGAAGAAAAATGACTTGGAAAGAAAAAACCATTACGATCCACTCATGGACAGGGAAAAAGAACAACTTCTTTATGAAAGAATTTTACCCAGAGTAAGAAAACGAAATGTACGGGAATTGGAATATCAATTTGAAAAGATTTTATTAGAAGAACAATTTGAAATACTAGGTTTTTTTCGTCCATCAACACAGTATCGAATGGAACATCAATTAGGTAATGAACCTAGATTATTTATTGGAAAACGTATTCTTTGGGATCCTACAGGTTCATTCTCCCGAATTCGTCATTTCGTTTTTTCACGTCGAGATTTTTTCGTGGACGAAGAAATGTTAAGAAGACTTTATGTAACTTATGGAGTTAGAAGGGAAAGGGAACGATCCCTTTCAAGTCATAGAATTAAACGGTTTTTTGTTTGTCGTGGATACAATAAAGATTTAGTAAATAAATTATCTATTCGTTGGTGGAATCAATTACCTATTGATCAAAAGCAAAATATTTATACATTAAAACACATTGAAAAAATAGGGATTCGATTAAAACATCCTCAGATTTTTACTCCAGTTTATTTGTATCAACGTTGGTTGATTGAAAATATACCCGAAAAATTTTCCCGTCTAAAACTGTTAACCCATCGAAATAGATGGCTTAAAATTAATAAATTATTGTTAAATGATTCTTTCACTTATACAACTCTTTTGGAAAGTTATCAATATTTATTTGAATTCTTCTTATCTAATAAACTATTATTAAATCAAATGATTAAAATATTATTGAAAAAGAAATGGCTTTTCCAAAATGAAATTGGCGATATTATTCATAATATAATCAAATGACTTTTTTTTTGAAAACTATTAAATTTAAAAAATTTAAAAATCAGTAACTTCTGCGTGATTTTTTTGTAGTGGAACATTCGGATTATGCAAGGAACGATTACAAATATGATATTTCTTTATAGAGTCGGGATTGACGGGGCTCGAACCCGCAACTTCCGTCTTGACAGGGCGGTACTCTAACCTATTGAACTACAATCCCATTGTATTTCATTTATTACTAATTTACTAATCCGTATCCGCATTCTTTTTATTATTTTAAAAATTTAATGATTATTCCAATACAAACATTGCATCTGGATGCAATAAATAATTTGATTATTCTCTATTGAATTATGAATCTCACCTTCGCTTACAAATTCATTCGGTAAGATTATTTATAAAAGAAACTTTGGGTCGAGCTGGATTTGAACCAGCGTAGGCATTGCCAGCGGATTTACAGTCCGTCCCCATTAACCACTCGAGCATCGACCCAGATAGAAATATTTGTTCTATCCCAAATTTCAAGTAATACTTAATCATTCAAAGGATTTTACCATTACCCCCAGGGGAATTCGAATCCCCGTCGCCTCCTTGAAAGAGAGATGTCCTGGGCCACTAGACGATAGGGGCTTAATTCCTAGACTTTATCTTACTTAATTTACTACTTACTGTCAATAGGTGCTTCTTTGTAAGTAAGAATGAATAAATTTCAATTGTATATTAATATTCTGTATATTAAAAATATTGTAAATATTCATTTTTTTATGAGGAAATATTATTCAATATTTTTTTAGATAGGAGGAATTTCTATGGATATAATTGTCCATAAAGTATCCAAATGATTGGGCGATTCAGACCCTCTTTTTTATTTTTTTGAGATCCTTTCTGTTCTTAAAATTTAGTTCATACTTCAGGTCTCGATAATTGTGATCATTGAAATATATGGTTACATAGTATGAATATGACCGATGTTTTTAGACAATATCAAAGGATAAGTTTTGTGTATCAAAATTGGTTGGGGATTTTTAAACATATTGCTCTTTATGATAATTGATTATTTGGACTTCGATTACGAATATTTTATCTATTAAAATAAAAGAAAAGGTAAATGATTTATTAAATTGTTTACGAATAGATTTTATTTTTTGCTAGATGAATTTTTTGATGCGTTAAACGGTAAATTACGGAGACCTCTAAGAAAATGATTGAAACTTTGATTTGCAATATAATGAAAAAATTACAATTATCATAGTTACTCATTATCACATGGAAGCAGTTTAAATGGCTAATTAAACTGTTATTTTAAAAATTGTCTCCTACAGCAAGGAAAAACCTAAAAAACTTTATGACCAACCAATTAATTATTTCGTTGGTATTTTCTTTTCTTAAGGTATCATTTATTAAAATTATGAAATTGAATGAATAATTTCGTTTAGAAAAAAGATTGATAGGTTTAAAAAGTTTAAATGGATTTGCTTATCATACGATAGGGATAAAAATCTTTACTAATCGATTAATAAATCAATATCTTTTTTCTTCTACGACCCTAGAAATTCAGCAAGAAATCGGCGAAAAGTCGATTCGAAATTAAAACCTGTTCAAATCAAAACAATTTTTTATAAAAGAATATTCATTCAACTCAATTTTTTTATAACTTATTCATGGAATCTTACAATTTTAATAGGTTGTCAAGTTTTTCAAGATCTACATATCGATTTTTTCATACAAATGAATATATAATCGGTACGTTTATGAATTTGTCGAATCAATTCTTTTTTCTTGAATTGACAATTTCATAATTTTTAATGTACACATGTATACATATATATATATATATGTATATATGTATATATGTATACACGTGTTTAATTCAATATTTCAACCACAGCCCTTTTAACTCAGTGGTAGAGTAACGCCATGGTAAGGCGTAAGTCATCGGTTCGAATCTGATAAGGGGCCTTTTTTTACTCCTTTTGATATAGCATGAATCCAAAAGGATTAGTTAATATTCATTAATATCAATTAACATGTTTTTACAATGATTAGTCAACTTAAGTTATAATCTACTTAAAAAATTGGCTATTCTAATATTGTAGTTTACTGTAAGTAAAAAATATGTATGGTATACAATTTATCTTTATTAACAATTAATTTATAGGTATGGGATAGAATCCACTCAATAGCGGGTTATTTCTTTGTATAAGAAATATTAGGTAATTTTTTACTTCCAAGATTTAGTCAGTAAAAATTTGCAAATTTTGATTTCTCCTTATTTATCGTGGTAAGATTAAATAATAGAATTTTTTGCTTTGGTAGGATTTCATATTGCTAACTATAAATTCCTAATTAAAATTTTTCGATGATATTGAGGGGTCACAAATTTATACAATGACTGTTGAGTGAAAGATACGTGAAATAAATTTAACAAAGAAAAGAAAAGTTGACCTAACTTCTGGGATTTATTCCATTATTAGATTCGAAAAAAGTATAATAGGTATTATATTTTATAGATGACCAAAATTTTATCAGGTACTTAGAAATGGTTGAAATAACTTAACAGGAGAATCATCATGACTATAGCCATTGGAAAGTCTTCCAAAGAACCGAAAGGTTTATTTGATAGCATGGATGACTGGCTAAGGAGAGACCGTTTCGTATTTGTAGGTTGGTCTGGTCTATTACTTTTTCCTTGTGCATATTTCGCCTTAGGTGGATGGTTTACAGGTACAACCTTTGTAACTTCGTGGTATACTCATGGATTGGCTAGTTCTTATTTAGAAGGTTGTAACTTTTTAACTGCTGCTGTTTCCACCCCAGCTAATAGTTTAGCACATTCTTTATTACTATTGTGGGGCCCAGAAGCACAAGGAGATTTCACCCGTTGGTGCCAATTAGGCGGTTTATGGACTTTCGTAGCTCTTCATGGCTCTTTTGGTTTGATAGGTTTTATGCTACGTCAATTTGAACTTGCTCGATCTGTTCAACTACGTCCTTACAATGCAATTGCTTTCTCTGGTCCAATTGCAGTTTTTGTATCTGTTTTTTTGATTTATCCTTTGGGTCAATCTGGCTGGTTTTTCGCACCCAGTTTTGGTGTTGCCGCAATTTTCAGGTTCATACTTTTTTTCCAAGGCTTTCATAATTGGACCTTGAACCCATTTCATATGATGGGAGTTGCCGGAGTCCTAGGTGCAGCTCTTCTATGTGCTATTCATGGTGCAACTGTTGAAAATACTTTATTTGAAGATGGTGATGGCGCAAATACATTTCGTGCTTTTAATCCGACTCAATCAGAAGAAACATATTCTATGGTTACTGCTAATAGATTCTGGTCTCAAATCTTTGGTGTTGCTTTCTCCAATAAGCGCTGGTTACATTTTTTCATGTTATTTGTGCCAGTAACTGGTTTATGGATGAGTGCTATTGGAGTAGTTGGACTAGCTTTAAATCTACGCGCGTATGATTTTGTTTCTCAGGAGATTCGTGCGGCGGAAGATCCTGAATTTGAAACTTTTTATACCAAAAATATTTTATTAAATGAAGGTATTCGAGCTTGGATGGCAGCTCAAGATCAGCCTCATGAAAATCTTGTATTCCCCGAGGAGGTTTTACCACGTGGAAACGCTCTTTAACGGAACTTTAGCTTTAGGTGGTCGAGATCAAGAAACCACGGGTTTTGCTTGGTGGGCAGGTAATGCTCGACTTATTAATTTATCTGGTAAATTACTTGGTGCTCATGTTGCGCATGCTGGATTAATCGTTTTCTGGGCCGGAGCAATGAATTTGTTTGAAGTGGCTCATTTCGTTCCGGAAAAACCCATGTATGAACAGGGATTAATTTTACTTCCTCATCTAGCAACCCTAGGCTGGGGAGTAGGTCCCGGTGGAGAGATTATAGATACTTTTCCATATTTCGTATCTGGGGTTCTTCATCTAATATCTTCTGCTGTATTAGGTTTTGGAGGAATATATCACGCATTAATTGGGCCAGAAACTTTGGAGGAATCTTTTCCTTTTTTTGGTTATGTGTGGAAAGATAAAAATAAAATGACCACTATTTTAGGTATTCACCTAATTTTATTGGGTGCTGGTGCTTTCCTATTAGTATTCAAAGCTTTATACTTCGGAGGCATATATGATACTTGGGCTCCTGGTGGTGGGGATGTGAGAAAGATAACGAATTTAACTCTTAATCCAAGTGTGATATTTGGTTATTTACTCAAATCACCTTTCGGTGGAGAAGGGTGGATAGTTAGTGTAGATAATCTCGAAGATATCATCGGGGGACATGTATGGCTAGGCTCAATTTGCATCTTTGGTGGTATTTGGCACGTATTGACAAAACCTTTTGCGTGGGCTCGCCGTGCGTTTATATGGTCTGGAGAAGCTTACTTATCTTACAGTTTAGCAGCTATTGCTGTTTTTGGTTTTATTGCTTGTTGTTTCGTTTGGTTTAATAATACAGCTTATCCCAGCGAATTTTATGGACCTACTGGTCCAGAAGCTTCTCAGGCTCAAGCTTTTACTTTTTTAGTCAGAGATCAACGTCTTGGAGCTAATGTAGGTTCAGCACAAGGACCTACTGGTTTGGGTAAATACATCATGCGTTCTCCAACCGGAGAAATTATTTTTGGTGGAGAAACTATGCGTTTCTGGGATCTTCGTGCTCCGTGGTTAGAACCATTACGAGGTCCAAATGGCTTAGATTTAAGTAAATTGAAAAAAGACATTCAACCTTGGCAAGAACGACGATCTGCTGAATATATGACCCATGCTCCTTTAGGATCACTTAATTCTGTGGGTGGGGTAGCTACCGAAATAAATGCTGTCAATTACGTTTCCCCTCGAAGTTGGTTATCAACTTCTCATTTTGTTTTGGGTTTCTTTTTCTTCGTTGGCCATTTATGGCACGCAGGAAGAGCACGTGCCGCTGCAGCTGGATTTGAAAAAGGAATTGATCGTGATTTTGAACCCGTTCTTTCTATGACCCCTCTTAATTAGAGTTACGATTGATAATTAGAAAAAAGATTGAGGAGTAGACAAATTAAAGAAAGGTATTAAAATTTTAGTATCTTTCTTTACTTGGATAAAAATAATCTATTTCTGAAAATGGAAAAGGAGAGAGGGGGATTCGAACCCTCGATAGTTTATAAAAACTATATCGGTTTTCAAGACCGACGCCATGAACCACTCGGCCATCTCTCCAAAATGAAATTGTAATAAAGTCTTGCATCTGGACTACAAAGACTAAATCAATTGATTCTATATTTTGAATGATTTCTCATCAATATCATAGAGATATTATTCTCTAATAGAATATAATATCCATTATATTCATTTTATAAATATTATTATCATCATTAATAAAAACTCGGAGAATATCACGATTATGACTATAGCTTTCCAATTGGCTGTATTTGCATTAATTGCTACTTCATTCCTATTGGTTATTGGTGTACCCGTTGTATTAGCTTCTCCGGGTAGTTGGTTGAGTAACAAGAATGCTGTTTTTTCAGGTGCTTCATTATGGATCGGATTGGTTTTTCTCGTAGGTATTCTTAATTCTTCCATATCTTAAATTTTTGTATTTGTCTACCTAATTTTTTTGACATATAACCTTTGATTTCCATAATATTATAGAATCCAAAAACATTTTTAGCAAGTCCTTCGAATGAATAAATGGATGTTTCCATTTCACATGTACAAATTATGTACAAAAAGATATATATAATCTATATATAGAAATAGAAAGATATATATCTATTTTTCTATTTCTATATATAGATGTATAGATAGAGATGCGGGTATAGTTTAATGGTAAAATTTCTCCTTGCCAAGGAGAATATGCGGGTTCGATTCCCGCTACCCGCCTCAGGTTAGTTTTTTCTATTATACAAAAAGACCGATATATGGCGGAGACAGGATTCGAACCTATGACCTCAAGGTTATGAGCCTTGCGAGCTACCAGACTGCTCTACCCCGCGTTTCTAGTTATAGAATAATGGTCCATAGAAAATGACACAAGTCATTTGAAACTCCCCCCTCCTCAATAGGAGGGGGATTTTGGAATCTGTGTCTACCAACTAGATTTTATGATTCCTGGCAGTAAACATGCGTGAGCCATTTCACGAAATAAATGCCTAGATAAACCAAAGTCACGATAATTAGCCCTAGATCTTCCGGTGATTAGACAACGACGATGAAGACGACTAGGCGCACTATCACGAGGTAAAGATTGCAATTTCCTGCGAATATCCCATTTATCCTCTAATAGTAAAGCTTTGTCAATCCCTTCTTTCAGGGAGTCACGCATAAAATGATATTTTTTCTCTAGTTTTTGTCTCTTTATTTCCCTCTGAATAAGACCTTTTCTTGCCATAATAATTCTATTAATTAAAATCTTTAAATTTTTTGATTCGAGGAATTAACCGAATCTACCGGATGTGGAAGCGATTAAAAATGCAGCATAAGTAAATATATATCCTACGGAGAAATGGGCTAATCCAACTAATCTTGCTTGAACAATAGAAAGAGCTACTGGTTTATCTTTCCATCGAACTAAATTAGCTAGAGGAGTACGTTCGTGAGCCCAGGCTAAAGTTTCAATAAGTTCCTGCCAATATCCACGCCAAGATATAAGAAACATGAATCCGGTAGCCCAAACGAGATGTCCAAATAAAAACATCCATGCCCAAACAGATAAACTATTCATTCCGAAGGGATTGTATCCATTAATTAATTGTGAAGAATTTAACCACAAATAATCTCTTAACCAGCCCATTAAGTAAGTAGAAGATTCATTGAATTGTGCTACATTTCCTTGCCATAGAGTTATATGTTTCCAATGCCAATAGAAAGTGACCCATCCAATAGTATTTAACATCCAGAAAACTGCCAAATAAAAAGCATCCCAAGCAGAAATGTCACAAGTACCGCCTCGCCCCGGCCCGTCACAAGGAAAACTGTAACCGAATTCTTTTTTATCTGGCATTAATTTAGATCCACGTGCGTCTAAAGCACCTTTTACTAAAATTAGTGTAGTTGTATGTAAACCTAAAGCAATAGCATGATGAACTAAAAAATCTCCAGGACCTATTGTTAAAAACAGTGAATTACTATTGTTATTGATAGCGTCTAACCAACCAGGTAGCCATATACTTCGACCAGCATTAAAAGCTGGACTATTTGTTGATGACAAAAGCACGTCAAAACCGTATAAAGCTTTACCATGAGCAGCTTGTATCCATTGGGCAAAAATAGGCTCAATCAAAATTTGTTTTTCGGGAGTGCCAAAAGCAAGCATTGCATCATTATGAACATAAAGTCCTAAGGTATGAAAACCTAAGAATAAACTAGCCCAACTCAAATGAGATATTATAGCTTCTTTATGTTCCAACATTCGAGCCAATACATTATCTTTATTTTGCTCGGGATTGTAATCTCTAATGAAGAAGATAGCTCCATGGGCAAAAGCACCCGTCATGATAAATCCAGCGATGTATTGATGATGAGTATATAATGCAGCTTGAGTTGTGAAATCCTGTGCGAGAAATGCATAAGGAGGTAAGGAATACATATGTTGAGCTACTAGTGAGGTTATAACTCCCAATGAAGCTAAAGCAAGACCTAATTGAAAATGAAGAGAATTATTAATAGTATCATAAAGACCTTTATGTCCCCGACCTAATTTTCCTCCAGGAGGAGTATGTGTTTCGAGAATTTCTTTAATACTATGTCCAATTCCAAAATTGGTTCTATACATATGACCAGCTATGATAAAAACAACTGCAATAGCTAGGTGATGATGAGCCATATCGGTCAACCATAAACTTTGAGTTTGTGGATGAAATCCCCCAATGAATGTTGAAATAGCAGTACCAGCTCCTTGAGAAGTTCCAAAAATATGATTACTTGAATCAGCATTTTGAGCATAAACATTCCATTGACCTGCAAAAAAAGGTCCTAACCCTTGAGGATGTGGTGATGTAGTCAAAAAATTATACCACCTAACATGCTCACCTCTTGATTCCGGAATTGCAATATGAACCAAATGACCTGTCCAAGCTAAAGAACTTACACCGAAAAGTCCTGATAAATGATGATTCAGACGAGATTCAGCATTTTTAAACCACGAAACTTTAGGTTTCCATTTGGGTTGTAAATGCAGCCAACCCGCAACTAGAAAAAGAGAAGATAGAACAACCAAAAAGAGGGCTCCATTATAAAGATCTTGATTCGTGCGTAAACCAATTGTATACCACCATTGATATACACCAGAATACGCTATATTAACTGGTCCAGAAGCTCCTCCTCGGGTAAAAGCTTCAACTGCTGGTTGTCCAAAATGAGGATCCCAAATAGCATGAGCTATTGGCCTTACATGTAAAGGGTCCTGTACCCATGCTTCAAAATTACCTTGCCAAGCAACATGAAATAAATTACCAGAAGTCCACAAGAAAATTATTGCTAATTGACCAAAATGGGAAGCAAAAATTTTTTGATAAAGACGCTCCTCGGTTATATCATCATGGCTTTCAAAATCATGTGCGGTAGCAATACCGAACCAAATACGACGAGTAGTTGGGTCTTGGGATAGGCCCTGGCTGAACTTTGGAAATCTTGATGCCATAATGCTTTTCAAATCCTCCTTAGCCATTATCCTACTGCAATAATTCTTGCTAGGAAGAATGCCCACGTTGTAGCAATTCCACCTAGAAGGTAATGAGCTACTCCTACAGCACGGCCTTGTATAATACTTAAGGCTCTAGGCTGGATAGCAGGAGCAACTTCCAATTTGTTATGAGCCCAAACAATGGATTCAATAAGCTCTTGCCAATATCCACGACCACTAAATAGAAACATTAGACTGAAAGCCCAGACGAAATGAGCACCAAGAAACAAAAGACCATAAGCAGATAATGAAGATCCATAAGATTGAATAACTTGAGAAGCTTGAGCCCATAAAAAATCACGGAGCCATCCATTAATAGTAATTGAACTTTGTGCAAAATTGCCTCCAGTTATATGGGTGACAATACCTTGTTCGCTCATACTACCCCAAACATCGGATTGCATTTTCCAGCTAAAATGGAAAATAACAACGGAAATTGCATTGTACATCCAAAATAGACCTAGAAAGACATGATCCCATGCAGATACTTGGCAGGTTCCACCTCTGCCAGGCCCATCGCACGGAAAACGAAAACCGAGATTAGCTTTATCAGGTATTAAGCGAGAACTACGAGCGAATAAAACACCTTTAAGTAAAATTAAAACTGTAACATGAATTGTAAATGCATGAATATGATGTATTAAAAAATCCGCAGTTCCTAATGGAATTGGTAATAAAGCTACCTTGCCGCCTACGGCAATTACGTCACCGCCTCCCCAGGTTAAACTGGTACTTGCTGATGCGTTGGGCGCAGTAAAATCTGGTGCTAAAGCATGAGTATTTTGTATCCATTGAGCAAAAACAGGTTGTAATTGTATAGCAGTGTCTGAGAACATATCTTGAGGACGTCCCAAAGCACTCATTGTATCATTATGAATATACAAACCAAAACTATGAAATCCTAGAAAAATACATACCCAGTTAAGATGCGAAATAATTGCGTCACGATGTCGAAGAACGCGGTCCAATAGATTATTATATTGAGTGGTTGGATCATAATCCCTTACCAGAAAAATAGCTGCATGTGCAGCAGCTCCAACTATTAAAAATCCACCAATCCACATATGATGTGTGAAAAGAGAAAGTTGAGTACCATAGTCAGTAGCCAAATATGGATAAGGAGGCATCGAATACATGTGATGAGCTACGATTATGGTTAATGAACCTAACATAGCTAAATTAAGAGCTAATTGAGCATGCCAAGAAGTTGTTAAAATCTCGTAAAGACCTTTATGGCCTTCTCCAGTGAATGGACCTTTATGAGCTTCTAAAATTTCTTTGAAATTATGACCAATACCCCAGTTAGTTCTATACATATGACCAGCTACTAGGAATAGAACCGCAATTGCTAAATGATGATGGGCAGTATCAGTTAACCATAAACCTCCGGTTACTGGATTTAAACCTCCACGAAAAGTTAAGAAATCTGAATATTCTGACCAGTTAAGAGTAAAAAAAGGTGTTAATCCTTTGGCAAAACTGGGATAAAGCTCAACCAAAAGATCACGATTCAGAATAAATTCATGAGGAAGAGGTATTTCTTTAGGATCAACTCCAGCATCGAGAAGTTGATTTATCGGTAGGGAAACATGTACTTGATGCCCAGCCCAAGAAAGAGAACCTAATCCTAAAAGTCCAGCCAAATGATGATTTAACATAGACTCGACATCTTGGAACCAAGCTAATTTAGGAGCTGCTTTGTGGTAATGGAACCAACCAGCAAAAAGCATTAATGCTGCAAAAACTAATCCACCAATAGCAGTAGAATAAAGTTGTAACTCACTAGTTATTCCAGATGCTCGCCAAAGTTGGAAAAATCCAGAAGTTATTTGTATCCCCTGAAAGCCGCCACCGACATCTCCATTTAGAATTTCTTGACCTACTATTGGCCAAACAACTTGAGCACTAGGTTTGATATGAGTAGGGTCACCTAGCCATGCTTCGTAATTAGAAAAACGCGCACCATGAAAGTACATACCGCTTAGCCAGATAAAAATGATTGCTAATTGCCCAAAGTGAGCACTAAAAACTTTACGAGAAATTTCTTCCAAATCATTGGTATGGCTATCAAAATCATGAGCATCAGCATGTAGATTCCAAATCCAAGTGGTAGTGTTAGGACCTTTTGCTAGAGTTCTTGAAAAATGTCCAGGTTTAGCCCATTTTTCGAAAGAAGTTTTCACAGGATCCTTTTCCACCACAATCTTGACTTCTGGTTCCGGTGAACGAATAGTCATCGAGGTTCTCCTCTCTTCAGACGAGGCATAGGAAAAACCCACCAATAATAATTGGTGAACTTCTGAGGATAGATTTTTTTGACTTCAATCCTCCTTTTCAGTTTGAAACTGGAGCAATTACGATACAGAAATTACCTAGGCAGGTCTTCAATTTTATTATGACACAAATTTAAGGTGCTTAATGGACCATAAATATTTTCAAAGTTTATTGGGAATTTTATGTTTTTGTGAAAAAATACAAATCCAATTAGTATATCAATTTATCAATTCCTTTTTGATTTTCCTGAAAAAGGAATTGATAAATTGTATAAATATACTAAAAACGTCCTGTCATTTTCAACCAATTGTGAGCTTCAATATAATTACTCGGAGCAAGTAATATCGCTTGTTTCCAATAATCAGCAGCCTGATCAAACCAAGTTTCAGAAGTTTCGACATCTCCGCGTTGGATGGCTTGTTCTCCCCGGTCAAGATAGGTTAACTCAAAGGTACCTTCTTTCAGAACCGTACTTGAGAGTTTCCCTTCTCATACGGCTCAAATAATAAAATTTTCATCCACTTCTATGTGGTTCATCCGAAAAAGAAAACCTTTTTCAATTTTTTTAAGAAATAGACGAAAAAAAGTTGATGAACTAAGTTTTTATTCCATGCTTTTACAAAAAATATAAATTTATCTTTTCTCCCACCATTGAATAAAAAATTAATTTCATAAATTTTTATTCGATAGTAACTATCTTAACAAATATTATAGAAGCTTTTTATTCCTTAAATTTTTGAGAAATTCAAGTTTATTCATATATCTTTAGGATCTTATTCTACACCACTGTTTAATTAATCAATCGGATCAATTTTAATTACAGAAATTGATTCTTTCATTTTCATTAAGCAACAGATTTTAATTGTATCAACTCAAAATTTTCAATAATTGATCTTTATGATGCTTTTCTCGGTTTATTCAATTATCCATGGAGTTAGTAGGCTTTTTTATCATAGTTGGGTTCCAATGATTTGTTTCTACAGCTGTGAAAACCCCATTTCATGATTTATATGTAGATAACCCCGATTTTTTACGGATAGTTGTTCGTAACTAATAGAATCTATAATATAGATAGTCGCACGTAATGACAGATCACAGCCATATTATTAAAAGCTTGGGGCAAAGAAGGATTCCGTTCCAATGCCTGGAAATAATATTCCAAAGCTTTAGCATGTTCTCCATTACTTGTATGGATAAGACCTATATTATAGAGTATATAACTTCGATCATATGGATCAATTTCTAAACGCATTGCTTCATAATAATTTTGTAAAGCTTCCGCATATTCTCCCTCAGATTGAGCTGACATTCGTTACGGTTGTAAATTAATGAACTCCGTTCCAAAACCGTACTTGAAATTTTCAATTCATACGGCTTCTCATTTATAGTATATGGGAAAGGTTATTCATAATAATATGAATTAATATTTTTTGAACCAACGTTATAAACTATTTTGGGTTAGTGTTTTTGTGTTAAAATATCTAACCATCCCTTTTTGTGCAGAGAGTTTATCAACAGATAGTTATTAATCCGTCAAAATGTAATCTTTCACACTTTTCCTCGTTCTCAATGCCTCGTATTCCATAAGGATTAGCTTGTCTGACAATCTCCGATGGTTTTATAGGTACCCAAAATACAAACGAGATGGAAATCTGTTTACTCAACCATATATTTGGTATTTAAAAAATCCTGGATTGTAACGAAGCTTTTGTATTGTCAATTCCTACACGTAATGCTATCCATTGTATATATGCCCATAAAAATAAAATTACGTAAAATTTTTTTTCATATATCATATAATATAGGTTTGACCTTATGCTTGATACTGTTATTCAGTACCTAAGGCTACATCAATCGAGAGTACTCGATAGAAGGGATTTTTTTTCTTAAAAACTCACCTTCACTAAGCATAAGTATTCGCTAAAATTTTGGGATAATATTTCGTATCAAATTAATTTTCAATTCAAATTCGAGTCACACCATCTCTATAATAGGTAAATGCTTCCTTTTCCCGCTGCGTCGTCGGAATGATTCGTAATAAAATATCGGCAACAATTGTAAAAGTTTTATCAATAAAATTATCATTTTTTTGAGATCTAGGCATATTTAGTCATAAATTTATTAGAATTACATCTATCACTTTCTTTTTCTGAAAATGAAACCACAAAAAATGAAAAATTTTTTTCGATATTTGTCTTAGAGAGAAATTTTTTACATATGAATATGTAAAACCTTTTCATTGAAATATATTTATTTTTTCGATTCAAGTAATTTGTTATATCTTCTTCCAATAGAAATATTATTCATTTTTCGTTCTATAGCTAAAGATTGCGTCAATAGAAATTCGTAGGATACAATATTTAGGAGAATATTATCTTTGGAAAGATGGTTGAGTGGTTTAAGATGTAGCATTGGAAATGCTATGTAGGCTCTAGTCTACCGAGGGTTCGAATCCCTCTCTTTCCTCATTTCTTTGTATTATTTATTAGGAAGAAGCTTTTTATTTTTTTAATAAAACATATAAATTGTTAATTATATAATATATATTTTTTTCAAACTTGACGAGAGTAATATTCTACAACTAACAATTCATTAACTTTTAAATTAATCCATTCACGATTAATCATTTGATTAACTGATCCTCGCAATTGTGTTGAATCAAAGGTCAAATGATTCGGTATTTCCAATTTTTTAAATGAATTAATATTCCTAGTAATTATTGATTGAGATTTTTCTCTATTTCTTATTGTAATAATATCTCCAGGTTCACAATTATAACTTGGAATATCGACTGTATCATTATTTATAGAAATATGTTTATGATTAACTAATTGTCTCGCCCCAGGAATTGTTGAAGCCATACCCAAACAAAAAATTGTATTATCCAGACGCATTTCAAGTAATTGTAACAATATTTGACCTGTCGAACCTTTCGCATTTCTGGCAGTACGGACATATTTCAATAATTGTCTTTCTGTCAATCCATAATGAAAACGTAATTTTTGTTTCTCTTCCAACCGAATACGATACTGAGATATTTTTTTATTAGATGTTGATCGATCGATGTAACTAGATTTTGGTTTGAGTGTTTTAGCAGTGAAACCCGGTAAAGCTCCCAGACGACGTATTATTTTTAAACGAGGCCCTCGATAACGAGACATAGAAACTCCTTAATATTAAATTAATGATGAAGAAATGATATAAGATATTAAACATATAAACTTTTTGCAAAAATATATTTCAAAAGATTTTCTCTTAAAGAAATCGAAATTAATGAGTTAGACAAAGGAATAGCCCGCTATCGGAGTCGAACCGATGACCATCGCATTACAAGTGCGGTGCTCTGACCTCTGAGCTAAACAGGCTTTTAAATCGTATAGATATATATCTCTTTATATCTATATCTAAATATTTATTGATTTGGATATATCAATTATTTTATCTAGTTTTTACTTAATAATTTAGTCATTATATCTATCAAATAAGGAAGAAGCAATCATTAAATCTACCCTGTTTTCGGGTAACTTATTAAAGTATTGCATAACAATGAAAAAATAATTATAATTCAATTATAAGTCATTATAAAGGTCAAAAAAAAAGGGGGGGTATGGCGAAATTGGTAGACGCTGCGGACTTAATTTAATTGAGCCTTGGTAGAGAAATCAACTAAGTGATTGTTTCCACATTCAGGGAAACCTAGGGTGAAATCAACATATTAGGTAATCCTGAGCCAAATTTTTTATTACAAAATAGGTGCAGAGACTCAAAGGAAACTATCCTAATGAAAAAATTTTCCGATATTTTTCAATTACGATTCTTATGGCATCTTACTATTAATAAATATTAATTATAATATTATAATGGTCAATGTTAATAAAATGACTACTTTTTCAGTACGTAATTGCAGACGAGGATAAAGAGAGAGTCCTTTTTTACAAGCTATATCTATTTAGCAGCGGTGTAAATCATCGTAAAAAGAAAATCCGTTGGCTTTATAGACCATGAGGGTTCAAGTCCCTCTACCCCCATCGGAAGGAATAATAATAATATTTATTATGGATAAATATGAATACTATAAAATATCGGCATAGTTCTAATTTCTATGTTGGAATTGCAAACATGAAAATTGCCGGGATAGCTCAGTTGGTAGAGCAGGGGATTGAAAATCCCCGTGTCACCAGTTCAAATCTGGTTTCTGGCATATTATTGCATTTCAACAGATGTAATACATATAAGTTTATATGTATTACATCTATCGATTACTAATAAGCATCTTGTAGTTCATAAAAATCAGGTACAATATAATCTTTACGTAAGGGCCAACCCATCCAACTATCAGGCATCAAAATACGTTTGAGACATGGATGGTTTTCATAGATAATTCCGAACATATCATAAGATTCGCGTTCTTGGAAATCAGCACTTTTCCATATCCAAAAAACGGATGGGATTGTCGGATCTTTTCTTGATACGAAAATTTTGATACATATTTCTTCTGGTTGATCCGCGTTATCATATATTTTTGTTAAATGATATACACTAGCCAATAATCCACCAGGTTCAACATCATATGCACATTGTGAACGGAGATAATTGAAGCCGTAAACATATAAAGAAACAGCTAGAGAAGGCCAATCCCGAGATTTTATTTGTAAAGTTTCTACACCTTGATAATCAAAACCCAAAGGTCTATGAGTTAAACCGTGCTTAATTAACCAAATAGATAATCGTCCCTGTATTTTATTATTATTATTCTCTGAAGCCTTTACCATATTCTATAAAAAATTTTAAATTATTCCATTACTTTTGGAAGAGGTTTTAAGATTTTGGATTTCTCTCCCCCTTGTTTCCAACAATGATTTCGAAGTTTTTCTAAATTTAGAAAGTTGATCTGATAATTGTTGATTGAATTTTTCAGTGTCGTTAGTTGATAATAAAGCAAATTGGTGATTTAGGGTGAAATATCTATTGCTTCGTTCAAGTTTTTTTCTATCCCCATACATTTCTTGAGCTATTCTTTTACGAAGTTTTGTTATAGCATCTATAATAGCTTCTGGTTTAGGTGGACAACCAGGTAAATAAATATCGACAGGGATTAATTTATCTACTCCACGGACTGTCGTGTAAGAATCCGTACTAAACATACCTCCCGTAATTGTACAAGCTCCCATCGCAATAACATATTTTGGCTCGGGCATTTGTTCATACAATCTAACCAAAGATGGAGCCATTTTCATTGTTACAGTACCAGCTGTTACGATAAGATCAGCTTGCCTAGGGCTGGACCTAGGTACTAAACCATAACGATCAAAATCAAATCGCGAACCTATTAATGAGGCAAATTCGATGAAGCAACAACTTGTACCATAAAGAAGTGGCCATAAACTGGAAAGCCTTGCCCAATTGGAAAAATCATTAAAAGTTGTTAGAATAATTGAATCCATAACAGTTTTATTAGGTGAATAAAATTCTATATCATTAAGAATATTTTTTTTAAACCTGTCTCCCAACTTATTTTCAGAAAGATAATTTTTAAAATTTAAGACCATTCCAATGCTCCTTTCCGCCATGCATATATTAGACCAACAATCAGGATAGAAATAAAAATTAAGGCTTCGATAAATGAAAATATTCCAAACTCATAAAAACTCATCGCCCATGGATAAAGAAAAACTGTTTCGACGTCGAAAATGACAAAAACTAAAGCAAACATATAGTAACGGATCTGGAATTGGATACGAGCTCCTCCCATAGGTTCTATGCCTGATTCGTAACTAGTAGCTTTTTCCGGTCCCTTATTCGCAGGTGTTATCAATTTCGAAATCGAAAAAAGTATTATAGGGAAAAAACTAACTATTAATACAAATATCCAAAAATATTCATATTTATGATATTCAAACATCACGCAAACCTCCCTTTAATAGAAAAAGTCAATAGCGTTTTTTTCCTGACCTGATCGTTCCATATATCATTCTCGAATTATGTATACATTAAATCCTGATGTGTAACAATCAAATGATAGAAGAACTACTATATGATATTTCGTTGGATTTTTTTGTTTTGGCTAAAAAAATCGATTAGGGCTATACGGATTCGAACCGTAGGCATTCTCGGTGAATTAGTTCAAATTTCAATTTGATTTTGAACCATTTTAAAAACCCAACATGCATTTTTTTATGCATTGGGCTCGTTTATTAACTAAATATATAATTCAATTATTTCATCATCCTTTATTTATTAATAATAAGATGATTCCGTGTGCTGGTTAAGCAATCCCGAAGTTTTTACGAAAAATTAAATATTGACTTAGGCCTATTTTTTCTTATACATGGATTTACTCACGAAAGAGTTTCTATTGCTTAATTTTTACAAAACTTCATACACCTTGAGGTTCATGGAGCAAAAAAAAGAATATCTAGAGTTCCTCGTAATGTTCTCATCATGTATCGATATTAAAAGAATGAAGAATTCACCATATCAATCTTGATTAAATTTCAAGAACAAAAACTTGAACCTTTTAATGTCAGGCTATTTTTCTCTCAGATCAAATCAAAGAGTAAGACATTTCTATTTTTATTAAACATATTTATTAATATGCGAATTGAAAATTTCGAGAATCATCGGCGCACGTGTAAACGAGGTGCTCTACCACTGAGCTATAGCCCTTTATATTACTAAACATGAAAATAATACTTTTTCATATACTTTTTGTCAAGGTCAATAGATAATCTTCTAATTCTTAATTATTTCAAATTGAAATCTTCTTTTTACATGAATATAATTATATTATCGGATACAAATATAAAAGGCCTACTTAACTCAGTGGTTAGAGTATCGCTTTCATACGGCGAGAGTCATTGGTTCAAATCCAATAGTAGGTAATTCGTATTAGATGCCACTCATATTTAAGTGACATCTAAAAAATTTAATCTTGTATATCAAATCATAAATCAAAAAATTTAGTTGGAAATATTTGAAGAAGTATTTGCGTTTATTGCTTCTAGTCTTGCTTTAGCTCTTTCAAAAGCCAAATTAGCTTCAATAATTTGTTTCTTACCTTCTGCTTGAGCAAGATTACTTTTAGTTTTTTGAAAAGTTTCTTGAGCTTCTTGAAAATCTATTTCGATAGCTTTTTCAGCTTCATTAACTAAAATAATCATTTGATTATTCTCTATCATAGCAAAACCACCCATTAATGCCATAGTAGACCATTGTTGTTCCTTAATACGTATTTTTACGATTCCTATGTCCAAAGCAGTTAGCAAAGGAGCATGATTAGGTAATATACCAATTTGTCCACTATTTGTGGATAGGATAATTTCTTGAATTTCGGAATTCCAAACAATTCGATTAGGCGCCATTACACGAAGATTTAATGTCACTTGCTTCAACCCCCCACTTGTAAAGTAGCTGCTTTTGCAGTAACTTCATCAATATTTCCTACTAAGTAAAAAGCTTGTTCAGGGAGATTGTCTAATTCTCCAGAAAGAATCATTTGAAAACCTTTTATAGTTTCTCGCAGACTAACATACTTACCCGGAGAACCAGTGAAAACTTCTGCTACAAAAAAAGGCTGAGATAAGAATCTCTCAATTTTGCGTGCTCTTGCTACGGTTAAACGATCTTCTTCAGATAATTCGTCTAATCCCAAAATAGCTATAATGTCTTGTAATTCCTTGTATCGTTGTAAAGTTTGTTTCACCCCCTGTGCAGTCTCGTAATGTTCTTCACCTACAATCCAAGGTTGTAACATTGTAGATGTTGAATCCAAAGGATCTACGGCGGGATAAATTCCTTTTGCTGCTAAACCCCTTGACAAAACGGTAGTTGCATCCAAGTGCGCAAAAGTAGTAGCAGGAGCAGGATCGGTTAAATCATCTGCAGGTACATAAACTGCTTGAATAGAAGTTATCGATCCTTCTTTCGTAGAAGTAATTCTTTCTTGTAAAGTACCCATTTCTGTACTTAAAGTAGGTTGATATCCGACAGCGGATGGCATTCTCCCTAATAAAGCTGAAACTTCTGAACCTGCTTGGACAAAGCGAAAGATATTATCAATAAATAGAAGCACATCTTGTTTATTGATATCTCGAAAATATTCCGCCATAGTTAGAGCTGTTAAACCAACCCTCATACGAGCACCTGGTGGTTCATTCATTTGACCGTATACTGAGGCTACTTTTGATTCTGAAATATTTTGTTCATTAATTACTTTGGATTCTTTCATTTCCATGTAAAGATCGTTTCCTTCACGAGTACGTTCTCCTACTCCCCCAAAAACTGAAACACCTCCATGTGCTTTAGCTATGTTATTGATTAACTCCATAATAAGTACAGTTTTACCAACCCCAGCTCCTCCGAATAATCCAATTTTTCCTCCACGGCGATAAGGTGCTAAAAGATCCACAACTTTGATTCCTGTTTCAAAAATAGATAGTTTAGTATCTAATTGGGTAAAAGCGGGAGCTGATCTATGAATTGGGAATGTTGTACTAGCATCTACAGGACCTAAATTATCAACAGGTTCTCCTAAAACATTAAAAATTCTTCCAAGAGTTGCTTCACCAACAGGAACACTTGAAGGAGCTCCGGTATCAATAACTTCCATTCCTCGCATTAAACCATCGGTAGCACTCATGGCAACGGCTCTTACTTTATTATTTCCTAATAATTGCTGAACCTCGCAAGTAACATTAATTTCTTGACCTGCCGAATTCTGACCTTGAACAACTAAAGAATTATAAATATTAGGCATTTTGCCAGGTGAAAAAGCAACATCGAGTACTGGACCGATAATTTGAGTAATATTTCCAACATTCTTAACAACAAGTGTGGAAGCCCCAAGAAATAAAAGATTCGTTATCATAAATTTTTTGAGAAGTTTATTATAATTAAAGTATAACGGAAAAATATTTTGTATCGAAAGAATCTATTAATAATTAAGACCTATTATCCTAATAAAATGATTGGAGATATCATGGTCTACTTTGTTTCCATAATATTTTGACCCATTTATCCTATTGTTTAATAACTAACTGAAGGCCGGAAGCTTAAGTAAAAAAAAAATTCAACATAATATATATATATATATTTTTTTTTTTTATCTATCCCTTCTATTCTATCTATAGAATATCCGTTACGATTTCATCTTAAGATATATTTTTTAGTAAATTTTGTCCAATTTTTATATCTAACTCGATTATATACAATACAAGTATATAATGAATCTATACACTTGAAATGTTCCAGGGTCAATCTGTAAAGTTTAGGAAAAATCTAAGTTAAGTGTTGGGACAAAAAAACAACCGGGTTGCATTACATATAATAAACAATATACAATGATAGTGATGTTTTATTATTAGGTTATATTCCTAATTCAGAAATTGGATAAAACTGTTTCTGGGCAAAAAATTTTTATTGGGAAAGAAAGATCCCACTATCGGGCAGACCTCATCTTTGCTAGAGTATAAATTGATTTGTAGGGAGGGACTTATGTCACCACAAACGGAAACTAAAGCAGGTGCTGGATTTAAAGCTGGTGTTAAAGATTATAGATCAACTTATTATACTCCCGACTATGATACAAAGGAGACAGATATTTTAGCAGCATTTCGTATGACTCCTCAACCTGGAGTACCAGAACAAGAAGCAGGAGCAGCAGTAGCTGCTGAATCTTCCACCGGTACATGGACTACGGTTTGGACTGATGGACTTACAAGTCTTGATCGTTACAAAGGTCGATGCTATGATATTGAACCCGTTCCTGGAGAGGATAATCAATTTATCGCTTATGTGGCTTATCCATTAGATCTATTTGAGGAAGGCTCCGTTACAAACCTGTTCACTTCTATTGTAGGTAATGTATTCGGATTCAAAGCTTTACGAGCGTTACGTCTCGAAGATTTACGAATTCCTCCAGCTTATGTGAAAACTTTTCAAGGCCCACCTCATGGTATCCAAGTTGAAAGGGATAAATTGAATAAATATGGTCGTCCTCTATTGGGATGTACTATAAAACCTAAATTAGGTCTATCCGCTAAAAATTATGGTAGAGCTGTATATGAATGTCTTCGTGGTGGACTTGACTTTACAAAAGATGATGAAAATGTAAACTCTCAACCATTTATGCGTTGGAGAGATCGTTTTTTGTTTGTAGCAGAAGCTCTTTTCAAATCTCAAGCCGAAACTGGCGAAATCAAAGGACATTATTTAAATGCTACTGCAGGTACATCTGAAGAAATGTTGAAAAGAGCAGAATGTGCTAGAGAATTGGGTGTACCAATTGTTATGCATGATTATCTTACAGGAGGCTTTACTGCAAATACCAGTTTAGCTCATTATTGTCGAGATAATGGTTTACTTCTTCATATTCATCGTGCAATGCATGCAGTTATTGATAGACAGAAAAATCACGGTATGCATTTCCGTGTCTTAGCTAAAGCATTGCGTTTATCCGGTGGAGATCATATTCATGCTGGTACTGTTGTAGGTAAATTGGAGGGGGAACGTGAAGTAACACTAGGCTTTGTAGACTTATTGCGTGATGATTATATAGAAAAAGATAGAAGTCGTGGTATTTATTTCACACAAGATTGGGTATCTCTACCAGGTGTTTTACCTGTAGCATCTGGAGGCATTCATGTTTGGCATATGCCGGCTCTAACCGAAATTTTTGGAGATGATTCCGTATTACAGTTTGGTGGTGGAACTTTGGGACATCCTTGGGGAAATGCACCTGGTGCAGTTGCTAACCGAGTTGCTTTAGAAGCCTGCGTACAAGCACGTAATGAAGGACGCGATCTTGCTCGTGAAGGTAATGAAGTTATTCGTGAAGCAACTAAATGGAGTCCTGATTTGGCTGCTGCCTGTGAAGTTTGGAAAGAAATAAAATTCGAATATGAGACAATAGATACATTATAATTATTATTTTTTTCACCTCAAATTTGGGGTGAAAAAAATGAGAAAACTCTTTGCATGAATCTTATTGGGTTTGTAGCTCAGCGGATTAGAGCTCATGGTTCCGAAGCATGAGGTCAAGGGTTCGAATCCCTTCTAACCCTTTCGGGATAAATGATCCCTCCCTAAATCTTGAAATTTTTTGTACAAGAATAAATTTCGTTTTATTATCGAATTAGTTAATTCTAATTTTTAAGGATTTGGATTTTTAATTCAATAAATGTTAGATCTTACGAACGATTTGATTATCTCATGTATTCTCACACATTTTTCCAATTAAAAATATTTAAGGAATTGGTAATCAATTTTTCGTTTTTCTCGAGACCTCATAATTATTTTTTGAAAAAGGAAGGAGCTTTTGATGTCTTTAATGAATTGGTTCGAAGATAAACGAAGATTTAGCGGATTAATTGGAGCTTTCATCGAAAAAGCTACGAAAGGATATATATTCAGTGAAAGAGAAAAAGATAAATATATAGAGATTGATACTACCAAAGGTTTATGGACTAGATGTGATAATTGCGAAAACATGTTATATGTTAGGTTTTTGAGACAAAATAAACGAATTTGCGAAGAATGCGGATACCACTTACAAATGAGCAGTACAGAAAGAATTGAACTCCTAATCGATTATGGAACTTGGTATCCTATGGATGAAGATATGACTGCTCGAGATGTTCTTAAATTTTCTGACGAAGATTCCTACAAAAATCGAATCGCATTTTATCAAAAACGAACAGGTTTAACCGATGCTATTCAAACAGGTACAGGCGAATTGAATGGAATTCCTATTGCACTCGGAGTTATGGATTTTCAATTCATGGGAGGTAGTATGGGTTCTGTAGTAGGCGAAAAAATAACTCGTCTTATCGAATATGCTACTTCAAAAGCGATCCCATTAATAATAGTGTGTTCTTCAGGTGGAGCTCGTATGCAAGAAGGTACATTGAGTTTAATGCAAATGGCTAAAATATCTTCAGTTTTACAGATCCATCAGGCACGAAAAAGATTACTTTATATAGCCATTCTTACGTATCCTACAACAGGAGGAGTTACTGCAAGTTTTGGTATGTTAGGAGATATTATCATTGCTGAGCCTAAAGCCTATATTGCATTTGCTGGTAAACGTGTAATTGAACAAACTTTACGTCAAAAAATACCAGATGGTTTTCAAGTTGCAGAATCTTTATTTGATCATGGTTTACTCGATTTGATCGTTCCGCGTAATTTATTAAAAGGTGTTTTAAGCGAGATTTTTGAGCTTTATGGATCAGCCCTTCCGCAAAAAACATAATGATTATTTTTTCAGATAAATGAATAATTGAGCTATACTCTTGGAATATTGAATAAAAACTATATATTATTCATTGGAATAAAATAAAATTTCTATTTAGTTTAATTTTGAATAAGATATAGTATATTATATTTATTTTTTCTGACAATTTAATCCTGAGGTTATTTTTCATCATGACAGCTTCTTATTTACCTTCTATTTTTGTACCTTTAGTAGGTTTAGTTTTTCCAGCTATTACAATGGCTTCTTTGTTTATATATATCGAACGAGATGACATTTTATAAAATTTTTTTTATTAGGGAATAATAATAAAATGGAAAAGATAATAGTATTTCATGTATATATAATACATAGGGTATTATTGCTTTCTCCATTTTTATTGGAAAATATTAAAAATTATTAATTTCAATCAGTTTCAAACTCAAGAACAATAAACTCTTTATTTACAAAATTTAAAATTATTCAATTATTCCTAGGAGATTTAGCTTCGTTATGAATTTACAAATTGAAGATATTCGAGTAGATTTTGTAACAGGATCTCGAAGAATCAGTAATTTTTGCTGGGCTTTCCTTCTTCTATCAGGTGCGTTAGGTTTTTCCTCTGTTGGTTTTTCCAGTTACTTGCAGAAAAATTTAATACCTTTTCTATCCGCTGAGCAAATTTCGTTTATTCCGCAAGGACTTGTTATGTTTTTTTATGGTATAGCAGGTTCGTTTATCAGTTTCTATTTATGGTGTACTATTTTGTGGAACGTAGGTAATGGCTATAATAGATTCGACAAACGAAAAGGAATATTATCTATCTTTCGTTGGGGATTTCCTGGAAGAAACCGACGAATTTTTATTAAATTTTTTATTAAAGATATTCAGGCGATACGTATGGAAGTTCAAGAAGGATTTTTATCTCGTAGAGTTCTTTACATAAAAATGAAAGGTCAACAAGATATTCCTTTGAGTCGTATTGAAGAGTACTCAACATTGGAAGAAATGGAAAATAAAGCGGCTGAATTAGCCCGTTTTTTGAAAATTTCTATTGAAGGTATTTAAGAAAAATCCGATTAAGTTTCTTTTATCAAAGTTGTGAAAAATTTATATGCTGTTTTTTTTTCAGCAAAATTCAAGTAGTTTTTATGAAAAACCTATACCACCGACGGATTGGCCCATATCATTGTCTGGAAAAAGCCTATAGAGCTGGCAAACGTATACAAAAAATAAAAAAAAATTATTTTTTGTATAGAAATATGCTTTTTTCCTCAAAACGGTCTTGGCAATCTATTCCTTTTTATACGAATACAGAATTAAATGATTCTGTTTTTATAATATATCTAAGTCTCTTCGAATATAGAATTAGTTTATACCTAATGAATTTCTTCTACTTTTTGAGATTTAGGATATTAAATCAGTTTCAAAGTTTTTCTTTCGGAAATAAAATTTCGAAATATAAATCTTATGAAAAAGGCTTCAAAACTTATTCGATTTTCACAAATAGTGTAGAAAAAGGATTAATTAAAAAAATTAATAGAAAATTAGCTTGGATCGAAGCAACTCTGAATGATTCACATATATGGAAAGACTACTATTTATTCCCTTCGTTTACATCTTCTGATGTAAAAGAAAACAATAAATATTCCGTATTAGGAACGACAAAAAATCCGGGATTGACAACGATAGCTTATGAATCTATAGGTTTTTTACCACGGTCAATAACACGTACCTTTTCTAGATTCAAGGCCGAATTGACAAACCAATCAAGCTCATTAGTACTCCAGGATTTTAGATTAGCAAAATATCAGGCATTAGCTTCTTTACAATATATTGGATGTTTAATTATTATTCCTTTAGCAATTTCTATTTTTTCTCAAAAATGTTTTTCAGAACCTTGGATTAATCATTGGTGGAATAGCTATCAATCCCAGATTTTTCTCACATCTTTTCAAGAAGAAAAAGCTCTAGAAAAGCTTCGAGAAATTGAAGAACTTTTCTGGTTAGATAAAATTATGGCAAATCCATTGTTTGAGACGCATTCACAAAATTTGAATGGTGAAATACACCAACAAACCATTGACTTGGTTGATAATTACAACGATGAAAGTATAAAAACCATTTCACATTTATTGACAGATATTGTTTATTTGATCACTTTAATTAGTTTATTCATCCTTGGTAAAGAACGTCTTGTTATTTTAAATTCGTGGGCTCAAGAATTATTTTATAGTCTGAGTGATACAATGAAGGCTTTCTCCATTCTTCTATTAACCGATCTATGCATTGGATTTCATTCTCCGCATGGTTGGGAACTTGTAATAAGTTCTTGTTTCGAACATTTTGGATTTGTTCATAACAAACGTGTAATTTCCTGTTTTGTTTCGACATTTCCAGTTATTTTAGATACAGTCTTTAAATATTGGATTTTTCGTCATTTAAATCGTATATCGCCTTCCATCGTAGCAACTTATCATACTATGAATGAGTGAATAAATTCAACTTTTATTATAAAAGATTTCATCTACCACAAAGTAAAAAACTATTCAAATTTATTTTTTACATAAGAATTTAAACAAAATTAGAAAATTCTTGATTTTTTTATTTTTATCGCTAGTACAATGGCAGATGTCTTAGATCGAGTAATTCAAATAAATATATTAATTACTCTTCAAAATTATTTGAAACGGATAAGTGAACTATGCAAAATAGAAAATTGAATAACTTGATTATAGAATTGGTAACTCGATCGATTTCCATACTGATTATTATAAATATAGTGGTTTGGCCATCTGTTTCGGAAGCATATCCCATTTTTGCACAACAGGGTTTTGATAATCCTCGAGAAGCTACTGGACGTATCGTATGTGCTAATTGTCACTTAGCCAAAAAGTCTGTCGATATTGAAGTTCCACAATCTGTTCTTCCAGACACAGTTTTTGAAGCAGTTGTTAAAATTCCGTATGATTTACAAATGAAACAAGTACTTGCTAATGGAAAAAAAGGTTCTCTAAATGTTGGAGCAGTTCTCATTTTACCGGAGGGTTTTGAGTTAGCTCCTTCCAATCGTATTCCTCCTGAAATAAAAGAAAAGATAGGGAATCTTTTCTTTCAACCTTATAGCAGCGATAAAAAAAATATTTTAGTAATAGGTCCTATTCCAGGGAAAAAATATAGTGAAATTGTTTTTCCGATTCTTTCGCCAGATCCAGCTACTGATAAAGAAGCTCATTTCTTAAAATATCCCATCTATGTGGGTGGAAATAGGGGAAGAGGACAAATCTATCCCGATGGAAATAGAAGCAATAACACAGTTTATAATGCTTCAGTAACGGGTACAATAAAAAGGATTATGCGCAAAGAAAAAGGTGGATATGAAATAATAATAGATGACATATCAGATGGTCATGAAGTTATTGATACTATACCTCCAGGTCCAGAATTAATTATTTCAGAGGGTGAATCTGTAAAGACTGATCAACCTTTAACTAATAATCCAAATGTTGGTGGATTTGGTCAAAGTGATGCAGAGATAGTACTTCAAGATCCATTACGTATTCAAGGTCTTTTGCTATTTTTCGGGTCAGTTATTCTAGCACAAATTTTTCTGGTACTCAAAAAGAAACAATTTGAAAAAGTACAATTAGCTGAAATGAATTTTTAGGTTTTTATTTCATTTAAGTCAATTTCAAAGAGTTTGTTACGATAAAACTTTTTTCATTATATTTTATTGAAAAAACTTTACCCTTTTTAGTCAAAAGGGTAAAGTTTAATAATTAAGTCCTAAAAAAGATCATCCATTTGCATCTATCCCTTTTTTGTATTATATCATCCTTGCATTATAGAGATGATCCCAATCCGGAATACGAGCCATAAAAAAAGATACCTACCAAACCGATAACGATGATACCAGCTACAGTACCTATTAGCCATAAAGGAATCCTTCCGGTAGTATTGGCCATTGAATTAACCCCTCCTCCTTCTTTTTTTCAAAATTTTATTAAATAGTCATTTCTATAGACATATACAGTTACAAATAATGGTTAAAAAGTTTTTCTTCCAGATAAGGCAAAAACCTTAGATTCTTAATTAAAAAAATAATTAGAAAAAAGAACAGCAAGTACAAATACTAGTAGTAAACCCCAATAGAGGCTAGTACGATTTAATTCTACACTTTGTTTATTTGGATTTGGTTGTGTCATAGCTTTAAAATTATTTTTTTAAGAGTTTATCGTTGGATAAACTGCATTGCTGATATTGCTCCCAAAAAGAAAACTGTAGGTACAGCTAATCCATGAACGGCTAACCATCTTACTGTAAAGATTGGATAAATTTTATCTATAGTCATTAATACTCTCCCTAAAAGGATTTTGTAAATTCATCGATTTGTTCTAACGAATTGAAACGACCAGTAATTAGTGGAACTTCTTGTCGATTTTCCGTAAAATATTCATTCGGACGAGGACTTCCGAATACATCGTAAGCCAAACCTGTGCTGACAAATAACCAACCTGCAATGAATAAGGAAGGTATAGTAATGCTATGGATTACCCAATATCGAATACTGGTAATTATATCAGCAAAAGGACGCTCTCCTGTATTTCCAGACATGGTTAGCTCCGTGTATATTTGTAAAGAAAAAAGGGATCATTAATCCCATAAAGGAGTCAAATTAGAAGATTCGTAATCTGCTAATTTTAGGCCCCCCCTTCAATCTTGTTATGTTGTCAATTTCATACCAAAGGTATTTCTGAAGCATACTTACTTAGTATAGCTAACGTTCTTTCAACGTAGCAAGAAAAATTTTAATAAACTTTAAATGGATCAAATTGATATTAAATAGAATAATAAGTTCCAAATAGTTTCTTAAAAAATAGAAAGTTATTATAATAAATTGAATTATTTATCAGTTTTGCTTAGTATTGACATTTTCATATCCAAAATGAATAATGAATTTTTCAAATTAAAGAATTTATATATTAAATGTCTCTACTTATTTATGAATTCGAATTCGATTCAGCTTTTTGTTGAGTAATGTAAACACTAAACCGAAAAAACTCATAATACTATCCGATATTTTTTTCAAAGAAAAAGTATTATTATCATCATTATATATTATAATAATAGTTATTTACCCTCTACCTTATTATTACCATTACTATTATTAGTTATACATACTCCATATACTTTTTTTATCATATGAATCGAAAAAATTTAAATTTTTTTCCGGTATAAATTTTATAGAATTCATTCACGGAAGTATATATGATATCATTATTAGGTTCTTCATGCTTATTATATTTAGTTATCTCCTGTTTTTAATTGGAGCTTTAGTTTTAGCATTAGTTTTATTCATCGGTTTAAGCAAAATAGAACTTATTTAAAAAAAAATGACTTAAAGGGATATAAAATTTCACTGTATTTCTCAAAAATTAATTAGGGATCGGCAATTAACTGAAAAAATCCATTAATTGGATATTATTTCGATCGATGAAGGAGAATAAATGGTTGAAGCTTTGTTGTCTGGGATTGTTCTGGGTCTAATTCCAATAACTTTGGTTGGATTATTCGTAACTGCATATTTACAATATCGACGTGGCGATCAATTAGATCTTTAAATAATTATTGAATTTCGTTCCTTTTCAAGAACTTTCTTCGAGAGGTTTTATGGAGAACTAGAACCTCTCGACATTCACGCTCTGTGGGACTTGAACCTACGACATCAGGTTTTGGAGACCTGCGTTCTACCGAACTGAACTAAGAGCGTTTTTAGAATGACTTAAATTTAAATCTTTATATATAAAAGATATATATATATATCAAGATAGGGATGACAGGATTCGAACCTGCGACATTTTGTACCCAAAACAAACGCGCTACCAAACTGCGCTACATCCCTTAACTTCTCATTCTCTGAGATTATTGTACTCGTTTATTTCTTTCTATATTTCATTATCCCATTCTTTCCTAATTAAAAGATTCAAGTATATAGGAAGTTAAAAAACAATAGAATTTTTTTTAGTATATCATGACTAAACTGTTTCCTTTTTCCCATTGCGATAATTAACGTAATGCAGTATGTACCATATATAAATATACAAATTAAAACATAGAACGAATTATCTTTAGAAAATAAAAAAGGAAAATTAACGATGCAAGATGCAAAAACCTATCTATCTACAGCACCCGTTTCAGCTACGTTGTGGTTCGGATTCTTGGCCGGTTTATTGATAGAGATTAATCGTTTTTTTCCAGATGCATTAGTTCTTCCATTTATTTAAAAATTGAAACCAACTAATTATTAAAAAAAATAATGAATGAGAATTTTATATAGCTCCATTATTTTTTTGTATCAAATTTAAGGTTCGTGATTGGTATTCATTGATATTTTTTTATGGTTTTTTTTAAACCCGAAGTTTCAAATAGAAAATTATGGCTAAAAGTAAAGAGATAAGAGTAACAATCAATTTAGAATGTATTGATTGTGCACAAAATTTTGGAAAAAGATGTCGTCGGGGTATCTCTCGATATACTACTCGAAAAAATCGTCGCAATACTCCAATTAGATTGGAATTGAAAAAATTTTGTCGTTATTGTGGTAGGCATACTATCCACAAAGAAATAAAAAAATGAAGAGTGTTTCAAAGGTTTATAGAATTAAGTTATGACCAAATCTAGAAAATCCTCCCGTAAACGTATTCCAGCAATTAGATCCGGAGAATTCATTGATTATAAAAATATAAATTTGCTTCGACGATTTATTAGTGAGCAAGGAAAAATTTTATCTAGACGAACAAATAGATTAACTTCAAAGCAACAGCGTTTATTGACTCTAGCAATTAAACGAGCTCGTGTTCTAGCTTTATTACCTTTTCTTAATAACGAAAATTGATTCGTTATTTCTTATGCAAATTTTTTGCTATCATTGGAACCTCCCGGATGTTTTATTTTAGAACTTACCGGAGAGGTTCTTTGCTATTTCTATAATTTTTTGCTAATGTCTTTTACTATTGAGGAAAGAGCAAATCTGTCTAATATAGCGATTTGGGCAAGTATTTTTCGATTTAAAAAAATTCTGTTTCGATACGAATATTGAATTAGTTTGTTATAGGAAATTCCATTATCTCGTGCTGCTGCATTAAGTCGAACAATCCATAAACGTCGAAGATTTCTTTTTCTTCTAACCCCATCGCGATAAGATGACGCTAATGCTCTCATTCCCTGTTGGTTAGCAGTTCGAAAAAGTTTCGAATGAGTTCCACGAGATCCAGATGTAAGTGTAAGAATATTCTTACGACGTTTTCGTGCCACGTAACCACGTTTAACTCTAGTCATTTATTTATACTACTCTCCCGAATTACTAAAAAACGTTCTATGCAAGAAATAAAAAAAAATAATTAATTACGAAATATTGCTTAATTTTTCCGTATTTCTAGTTCCTTTTACTAGCTACAATTTTATATATTGATGCGTTATAGCATATATATATATATATTAAACTTATTCACTTCATATTTTTTATTAAATCATTATATACCTTCTCTCTAAATTTCTGATGTATGAAATAAAAAATTCCAGAAGTTTTTGCTGCTATAACTTTCCCCAACATGATTCTTTTCGATTTGATAACCTCTTAATGAGAGAGGAATTAGACCTCCAACTAGACAAAATCATGAATTCCTTTGTTTCTATAGTTTCCCCTTCAACGATTAGGTCCTTTCAAAATGCCGAAGCTTATATATGCTAATTTTCAGTTACTTGTATATTTCCTGATTCTGAGCTTTTTTCTATAAATCAAATGATAGAGAAAAAAATTATCTTATAGGAAAATTTTTTATTTCATCAATGGCACTTTATTGAAAAATTCGCTGGATAGCTGACCGTTACATTTCGTTTTTACAATAATAGAATCAATATATTTTAAAATTTTTGGATATATTCCTCGCTTAATGAATTGATGATCAATCGCTATCATTGAAGAATAGCTTTCCACCCAAAATAAAGGTGATCGGATTCGCACCGAAAAAACTATGAATTTCATTCAGAATAAAATGAATGATGTATCGTTATTCCAATTATTATGAGAGAATTAATCTGCATTATAGTTATCTCAAATAATAAAGTTTTAAATTCAAACAAGTCGCACATACACTCTAGTACATACTCCTCGACGTTGGGGACATCCTCTAAGGGCTGGGGATTTTGTTCTATTTCCAATAGGTTGTCTTTTATTTCTAATTAGTTGTTGAATAGTAGGCATTCTAAATTGTATGCAGAATCTAACAGTTCGGATTAAACCTAACGCTAATAAAATTATTTACTTTTATATATTTATTTTTAATTATTTGTAGAATTCGAACCATTTTCTATAGCAACTAAGTCGACAATACCATAGACTTTTGCTTCTTTCGCCGACATAAAAACATCTCTTTCCATATCTTCGGAAATAACCCACAAAGGTTTACCTGTTCTTTGTACATAAACTTTGGTGATACAATCGCGGAGTTTCAAAACTTCTTCGGCCTCCATAATGCATTCTCCGGCTTGTCCATCGTAGTAAGAACTAGCTGGTTGATGAATCATTACCCTACTAATAAAATATCTTAGCTTTTGTTTAAAATTCAAAATGAAACGAATGAATGAACTGTACATGCATTATTAGGTGCATACAGCTTTGCAATATATATATATATATATATATATATTTGATATCTTTATCGAATTTATATAATAATTCCGAAATTGTAAAAATATTATCCTATAATCTAAAAAACCATCTTTCATATAATATAATAGTACGATCGTTCCATTGCTATATGAAAAATAAAAAGATTATTTTTATATAACAATTTCAAAGTTTTTTCCAGTTAAAATTTCATGAGTAAAATTTTTTATACGAATTTATGACGCTAAAATAAATTCATTTAAAATAAAATTCATACTGAAAATTTCTCATTTGTGTATAAAATGATGAAGTAGTCGTGTTATTTCCACTTTAACCTCTTCGGGGTTAGACATAAACATGAAAGAAAAACTCATTGACACAAAGCGTGAGGTAGTGCTATACGTTTAGTGATCTCTCCCCCGGTTAAAATGAAAGAACCCATCGAAGCTGCTAATCCCATGCAAATTGTATGTACATCAGGTACTACGAATTGCATAGCGTCATAAACAGAAATTCCAGCTAGAACGGCACCACCTGGGGAATTGACATATAAGTACATATCTTTACTTTCATCTTCTCCATTAAGGTACATCATAATACCAATAAGTTGGTTTGCTATTTCGTCATCCACTTGTTGACCTAGAAAAAGTAATCTTTCCCGATAAAGTCGATTGATTAAGATAAATTCGTCATTTTTTTCTCATAGAAACTGTACGAGCATTTTGTAAATGCATACAGCTTAAACCGTTGTAAAAAATTAGATATTTTCCACATCTTGTTGTTCAATTTTTTATTTTATCCATTGAACTTCTTATATTGGATATTGATGTATTTTTTTGTATTACAACAATTTTTTTTATTTTCATAATAGTTTTTAATTCAAATCTTTAGGTTCAGGCTCTACTTCATTAAAAAAATTAATCCGATTTTTATTTGTACGTATAAACAAATAATTTAAATTTATTAATTATAGTTTCACAATCTTTTATTTAGTTACTAATTAAACAACTGAAAGAAGTTCAAATACTTCATTTATTGGAATTAACCATAGATTTATCCGATTAATAATTTTTTCAATCTCAACCTCACGCTTTGGATTTTTCAACGGATTCGTGAATTTCGAGTGAGTGATGAACGATTCAGTCGGATAGAATGATGGATGTTCCGTATAACTAAAATGTTTAATAAGTCGCACTATACGTCAATCCATACGGCATCTTCTTCTCCAGGGAGACGAAAAGGAACTTTAGGAACACCAATAGGCATATTTATCTCTCCATAAATTAAATACAACTCTATTATTTTAAAACGTAGGTAATGAGACAAATAGATTATAATATATTAATATTATATCGTAATAGTCATGAAAAACAAATTATATCAAATTCGATATATAATACTTCATGAGTGTAAATGACATATTTGAATACATATTTAATTAAAAATGTTAGTGGGACCAATCTCCACGCTGTGAACCCAAATACAGAAATGCTAAAATGTTTTTGTTTATGTCTATTGGTAAAGAACTTAATTAGTATTTTATGTTAACCCCTGGGATGATTACAAAGGGTTTAAGGAATAGCTAATAACATTTTCCAATGCGAAAAAGTTACATAGTTTTTTTTAATTCTCTCTGAGAAAGGGGTATTTTATGGGTTTACCTTGGTACCGTGTTCATACCGTTGTTTTAAATGATCCCGGTCGTTTAATTGCTGTACACTTAATGCATACTGCGTTAGTTTCTGGTTGGGCTGGTTCAATGGCTTTGTATGAATTAGCTGTTTTTGATCCCTCAGATCCTGTTCTTGATCCAATGTGGAGACAGGGTATGTTTGTGATACCTTTCATGACTCGTTTAGGAATAACAAAATCATGGGGGGGATGGAGTATTACAGGAGAAACTGTAACTAACGCCGGTATATGGAGTTATGAAGGTGTAGCTGCAGTACATATAGTATTATCGGGTTTATTATTTTTGGCCGCTATCTGGCATTGGGTTTTTTGGGATTTAGAATTATTCCGTGATGAACGTACGGGCAAACCCTCGCTCGATTTACCCAAAATTTTTGGAATTCATTTGTTTCTTTCTGGAGTACTTTGTTTCGCGTTTGGAGCTTTCCATGTAACAGGTTTGTTCGGTCCTGGTATATGGGTATCTGATCCTTATGGATTAACTGGAAAGATACAACCCGTAGCACCAGCTTGGGGTGCAGAAGGCTTTGATCCTTTCGTTGCAGGAGGTATTGCTTCCCATCATATTGCTGCAGGTATCTTAGGTATATTAGCAGGTTTGTTTCATCTTAGTGTTCGTCCTCCCCAAAGATTATATAAAGGGTTACGTATGGGAAATGTCGAGACAGTCTTATCTAGTAGTATTGCTGCCGTTTTTTTTGCTGCCTTTGTAGTTGCTGGAACTATGTGGTATGGTTCTGCGGCAACTCCAATAGAATTGTTTGGCCCTACGCGTTACCAATGGGACTTAGGATATTTTCAACAAGAAATAGATCGACGAATTCGTTCAGCAAAAACGGAAAATATTAATTTATCAGAAGTTTGGTCCAAAATTCCTGAAAAATTAGCTTTTTATGATTATATTGGTAATAATCCTGCAAAAGGTGGTTTATTCAGAGCTGGTGCAATGGATAATGGAGATGGAATAGCTGTTGGTTGGTTAGGTCATGCTGTTTTTAAAGATAAAGAAGGACACGAACTTTTTGTACGTCGTATGCCTACTTTTTTCGAAACTTTCCCAGTCGTTTTGTTAGATGAAGAAGGTATTGTTCGAGCCGATGTTCCTTTTAGAAGAGCAGAATCCAAATATAGTGTTGAACAAGTAGGTGTAACTGTTGAATTTTATGGTGGTGAACTCGACGGAGTTAATTTTGATGACCCAGCTACTGTAAAAAAATATGCTAGACGTGCTCAATTAGGTGAAATTTTTGAATTTGATCGTGCTACTCTAAAGTCCGATGGTGTTTTTCGCAGTAGTCCACGAGGTTGGTTCACTTTTGGTCATGCCACATTTGCTCTTCTCTTCTTTTTTGGTCATATATGGCACGGTGCTCGAACACTTTTCAGAGATGTTTTTGCAGGTATTGATCCAGATTTGGATGCTCAACTTGAATTTGGAGCTTTTCAAAAATTAGGAGATTTAACTACCAAGAGATAGAAATTTTGAATTCTATTTCTATGTTTTTTTCTTAATAGATGGAGATCAAGTATAAAAAACAGATGTTTCAATCTGTTCTATCTATCCAATTTGTCTAAAAAATGATCATTTGATTACTACGAAAATTCTCTGTAAATTTTTACCCAATATACAAACATATGGAAGCATTGGTTTATACATTTTTATTGGTAGGTACTTTAGGTATTATTTTCTTTGCTATTTTTTTCAGGGAACCACCCAAAGTACCAAGCAAAGGGAAGAAATAATATCTTTCATCAAATCTTGTATTTTTCTATGACCAATGACTCTCTAAATAGAAAGTCATTAGTCATATTTAATCTTCATGTTCCTCAAAGGGATCCCTAAGTTCATCAGAAGGTTTTCCAAAAGCAGTATAGAGGGCATAACCAGTAAAACTTATAAGTAAACAAGATATGGAGATGGCGACAAAAGTTGCAGTTTCCATTTTTTAATTAGTTCCAAGATAATGGTATATTTTCGATGTATATTTTTAATATAATAGTACACAAAGTTACTAAATCTCAACCAAATCCGAGAAGTTTATGGCTACACAAATAATTGATGATGCTCCTAAAACAGGAGGAAAAAAAAGTGGTATAGGTGATATATTAAAACCATTGAATTCGGAATATGGAAAGGTAGCTCCCGGCTGGGGAACAACCCCTTTAATGGGTATTGCAATGGCTCTTTTTGCAGTTTTTTTAGTTATCATTTTGGAACTTTATAATTCTTCCGTTTTATTAGATGGAGTTCAAGTTAGTTGGTAATAAATTAGGATTTGAAGAAAAATGAATAGCTACAAAAAGAATTTGTAATCTGTAAAAGATAACTTTTTATTTTGGTAGTTCAATCGTGTAATTATTAATCAGAAGGATTTTTTCGAATATGGGTGTGCGACTCGTTTGGATCAATCGTTTTATTAATAATATGGGATTTGTAATCCCCTCATATTAAATGAGATTTTTATCTTGTCAAATGTTTCCAAAATTATTAGCACTTGAAGCACAAAAGTAAAAGAAATTAAAACTATGACTAATTCGTATAAACCTATTCATTCGACTCCGTAATCGACTTCTGATATCTCTCAATTTCAATTACTTAGATAGATATTAAAATATTATATATATTTGTTTTTCGAAATTTTTGAATAGAAAGATTTACTGAATAAATGATAAGAAAGAGTTTAATCCATTATATCTTTCTTTCTAAGTCATCGGAGCGTAATCAGAATCTAAAGTTTTAGGAACAATTATTACGAGTTGAACAAGATAATCTTGGTATTGAATTTAACAAATTAAGGAGATTGCTCAAATTTTTACAAAAATTCGAAAAAATGAATTATAGAAATTTACTTGAGACGTTGGCGAGTAGAAATTTTGAAATATTTTGAATATTTGGAGATTTTTTTCGTTTGAGCCGTGTGATTATAAATAATCACTTACGGTTTCTTGGGGGGGAAACATTTTTAACCTATCCCGATAAGGTTTATGATTGGTTTGAAGAGCGCTTAGAGATCCAAGCGATTGCAGATGATATCACCAGTAAATATGTACCTCCGCATGTTAATATTTTTTATTGTTTAGGTGGTATTACTTTAACATGTTTTTTGGTTCAAGTAGCTACCGGGTTTGCCATGACTTTCTATTATCGGCCTACTGTAATTGAAGCTTTTTCATCTGTTCAGTATATAATGACTGAGGTTAATTTTGGTTGGCTTATTCGGTCAGTTCATCGATGGTCAGCAAGTATGATGGTTTTAATGATGATTTTGCATATTTTTCGTGTTTATCTTACAGGTGGTTTCAAGAAACCACGTGAATTGACTTGGGTTACTGGTGTTATTTTAGCAGTATTAACCGTGTCTTTTGGTGTGACGGGTTATTCATTACCTTGGGATCAAATCGGTTACTGGGCTGTCAAAATTGTAACTGGTGTACCAGAGGCTATTCCAATAATTGGATCTCCATTAGTTGAATTATTAAGAGGAAGTGTAAGTGTGGGTCAATCCACATTAACTCGTTTTTATAGTTTACATACCTTCGTATTACCACTTCTTACTGCAATAGTTATGTTGATGCATTTTTTAATGATTCGTAAACAAGGTATTTCGGGTCCTTTATAATATATATTATATATATATTTTTTTTAGGTCTAAATTATATCTTACTACCATATATTAATAATGGAATTCGCTTACTTTTTATTTCGTTGACGTTAAATTTTTGAAAAAAGGAAAAAATGGATTATGGGAGTGTGCGACTCTGTTTAATGATTAGTTTTGTTATACAGGAATTTAATATAATCTGTCACATAAAAAATAGTTATGTGTTTTTATCCCCCGATTATTTTTTCTAGAAAGAAAAAGTAAAAACTTGGACAGTTTTTCTACCAAAGAAATATTTCTATGATTGAATAAAAAAAAACGATTTCGTCAAATTCAGTAATTTTTTTCTTGCATATTTCGGAATGGCAAAAAATATAGTATGGAAATGCATTCATTCCTATTGCATTTCTCTCGAAAATATCGGAATGAAAAAAGATCTAATGAAACACAATAAAAAAGCAAAATAATAAATGAGTCAGAATTTTGTATCTAACAAAAATGCGAATAGGGGGAGACTATCCAGGAAATAAAAAATTTTAATTCATTTGGATTATGAGTATCAGACAAAATTTTATATATTTTTTGTTATTACTTGAGCCGGATGATAATAAATTATCATGTCCAGTTCTTTGGGGGGATTCTTAGAACCTATCCTGATAACAAAAAAACCCGATTTGAGTGATCCTATATTACGAGCTAAGCTAGCTAAAGGTATGGGGCATAACTATTACGGAGAACCTGCTTGGCCGAATGATCTTTTATATATTTTTCCAGTAGTTATTCTGGGTACTATTGCCTGCACTGTAGGTTTGGCTGTTTTAGAACCTTCAATGATTGGTGAACCTGCAAATCCCTTTGCAACACCTTTGGAAATATCACCGGAATGGTATTTTTTTCCAGTATTTCAAATACTTCGCACCGTACCTAATAAGTTACTAGGTGTACTTTTAATGGCTGCGGTACCCGCAGGATTATTAACAGTACCTTTTTTAGAGAATGTTAATAAATTTCAAAATCCTTTTCGTCGTCCAGTAGCCACAACAGTGTTTTTAGTTGGTACTGTTGCAGCTCTTTGGTTAGGTATTGGAGCTGCTTTACCGATTGATAAATCCCTTACTTTGGGATTATTTTAGAAATTACTAGTTATTTTTTGGTAAAAAAAAATTAAATCTGGCTTGAATGAAAAAATAATAGAATAGGGAGGGGGAGATAAATACCCAATAATCTTAAAATTAAAGTAAAGATTTGGGGGGGGAGGGTATCTCTCAATATAAGAAAACGTTTCTCGATTGATTTATCGAAGAAATAAAAATTTTATTTCTTCGATAAATCAATCGAGAAACGTTTTCTCAAGGCTTCCAATACTTGTTCCACCGACTTCTTACCAAAATTTTTTATTTTTATCAAATCATCTTCACTATAATTTAATGAATCAGCTATTGTATGTACATTGACCTTTTTGAGACAATTATAAGCTCTAGCAGGTAATTCCAATTGATCAATAAATATATGTTTAAAAGCTATATCTTTTGTCATTTCCTCCATATCCAGTGATATGAATCGTGGAGGATAATAAGGTATATCGGATTCAGTTTTTTTATTTATCTCAGAACTTATCTCTTTTCTTTCTGAATTTATTAGAGGAATAAATAAATCAATCAAATTTCGAGAAGCTTCATAAAGTGCTTCTTTTGGAGTGAGACTTCCATCAGTCCATATTTCAAGAAAAAGTATTTCTTTTGTTTTTTCTTCGCTTTCGAAAGAATGAACACTGTAATTTACATTTCTTATCGGCATGAATACGGCATCGATTGGAAAAATACCGTCCCGATATTTTTGTAAATTTTCTATGCGATATCCACGATCTTTTTCAATATTTGATTCAATATCTAACGAAATGGCTTCAGTTAAAGTTGCAATATATTGTGTACTATCGATTACCCGAATACAAGACGGTCCTTTAATATCTCGAGCAGTAACTTTCTCCGGTCCATATATAGATATATATGCTTTTTGGGGTTCATAAGAATCACTTTTCAAAACAATATCTTTCAAATTAATTAAAATATCATGAATCGATTCTTGAATACCAATCATTGTAGAATATTCATGTTTTACCTTTTTCATTTCAGCATATGTTATAGAAGCCCCTTCAATTTCATTGAGTAATGCTCTACGCATAGCTATCCCAACTGTATTGGCTTGACCTTTTCTGAAGGGTGATATAGCAAATCGTCCATAAAGAAGACGTTTGCTTTCTATTCTAGATTCGATACACCTCCATTGTAATATTTGAGTAGATACTTCCATCTCATCTTGAATCATATTAATTTTTTATTAGAAGGTTTTTTTATACACGTCTTTTTCTGGGAGGTCTACATCCATTATGTGGCATAGGTGTCACATCACGTACAAAACTAAGTGTAATACCACTTTTACGAATGGTTCGTAATGCTGTATCTCTTCCTGGACCTGGACCACTAATCATAACTTCAGCTTGTTCCATACCTTGATCAATCAATAGTCGGGTAGCGTTTTCCGCTGCGGTTTGAGCAGCAAATGGTGTGCTTTTTCTTGCACCTTTGAACCCACAAGCACCAGCGGAAGACCAAGAAACAACTTGTCCGCGTATATCCGTAATAGTTACAATTGTATTATTAAAACTTGCTCGAATGTGAATAACTCCTCTAGGTAATCTACGTTTACCTTTACGTAGATTTATTTTTTTTACAGATTTTGGCATAGTTTAGTATATATATATATAATTCGATGCAACTTACCGATCTTTTTTTTCTAACCCTGTCTCTGTTTATGTTTCGGATTGGGGCAAACTACCATTATTTGTCGTCGACGACGAATTAATCGACAATTTTCACAAATTTTACGAACAGAAGCACGGATCTTCACATCTATATCCTCCTTTTTTTCATGTACGAATTTTTCAATTATTTGAAGATCTCGCACGAAGTCTATATGTTATACGACCTTTAGTTAAATCATATGGACTTAATTCTACCTTAACCCTATCTCCCGGCAATATTCGTATATAATTTCGCCTTATTCTTCCCGAAATGTGAGTTAACACTTGACATCCATTATCTAAACACACACGAAACATTGCATTCGGAAGTGATTCCGTGACCACACCTTCCATATCGATTGAATTTTGTTTCTTCATTAATAGGAGAATTTTTCTCTAAATTAACGGATGTTGATGGAAACAGTAGTCCCAAAAAGATTTTATATATTGAATTACCATACATAACATAAGAGTTCTCCCCCAATTTTTTTTTGCCGAGCTTCTCGATCTGTCATAATTCCCCCAGAGGTTGAAAGAATTACAATTCCCATTCCACCTAACACTTTTGGAATTTCTCTATGGTTAGAATATATTCGTAGACCTGGTTTACTAATACGTCTTAAAGTTGTTATATATGATTTCTTCCTTTTTCCTTGGTACTTTAAATTTAATATTAAAATATCCGCATTTTGTTGATTATCAGTAAAATCCTCTATGAAACCTTCTCGTGATAGAATTTTTGCAATATCTCTAGTTGCATTAGTGGCAGGTATTTGAACAGTTCTTATTTTCCCCAAATTTGCATTTCTTATAGAAGTGATCATATTAGCGATGGTATCGTTACCCATAAAAACTCCTTGAATTGATCGAAAAAAATACTTTTCTAACTCTTTGTTCCATTCTACTAAAACAGGTATAAAAGTGAATTCGAAATAAATAAACATAATGATATTATCTAAATAATTTTTCTATTAAATCTTGGATTTGCAAACAGAATGATCTGGTGCAAATGATAATATGAATAGAAATTATTTATAAAACTTCTGGCGCTAATGATAGTATTTTTGTAAAATTTACTGCTCTCAATTCTCTAGCGATTGGACCGAAAACACGAGTTCCTTTCGGGTTACCTTCTTGATTAATAACAACTGCTGCATTATCGTCAAATTTTATTATTGAACCATTATTGCGTTTAAATTCTTTTCGAGTACGTACAATAACTGCTCTAACTATTTCTGATTTTTTTATTGGCATATTTGGAACTGCTTCTTTAACCACAGCGATAATAATATCACCAATATTTGCATATTTACGATTACTTGTTCCTATAACTCGAATACACATAAGTTTTCGAGCTCCGCTATTATCTGCAACATTTGAATAAGTTTGAGGTTGAATCATCTTTCTTTCGTTTATAAATTTCCCCCTCCCTTTTTTTTTTACCCTAGATAAAATATTATATTTTGTACTAGGAGGAGGGGGTAAAAAAATTGAATATGTGTTAATAAATGAAAAATTTTATCTTTTATATTTTCTCATGTTTTTCATTAGTCGTAATAAAATTGGTACGTATAGGCATTTTATATGCAGCAATTCCCATCGCCGCTTTAGCAATATTTCCAGAGACTCCACTTATTTCATAAAGTATTTTTCCAGGTTTAACAACAGCTACCCAATATTCTGGAGATCCCTTACCAGAACCCATACGTGTTTCTGCAGGTCTTATAGTAATTGGTTTATCGGGAAATATACGAATCCATAGTTTTCCACCACGACGAGCATAACGTGTTATTGCTCTTCGTCCAGCTTCTATTTGTCGCGATGTAATCCAGGCGGGCTCAAGTGCTTGAAGGGCAAATTTTCCAAAACAAATAGAATTGCCTCGGGTAGCAATTCCTCTTAAATTTCCTCTATGTTGTTTACGAAATTTGGTTTTTTTGGGGTTGTAGTCGGTCTTTATCGCTACTTCAGAATCGGACATGAAAATTTCTCGTCATCCGGCTCCTTATGAATAAAAAATTTATTGATCTATTAAATAATTTCCCAAAGATTGGAAAAAAAATTCATGGGCAAATATCGACTCTGAAATAATTTTATCATATTGTACTGAATTGGTTTCTTTCGCCATCCTAGCCTAATGAATAAATTTAAAATTCCCTAGATTTCCTCGTTTTCATGATTCAATATTTTTCGATTAGGTTTCTTTTCCGCAGTTGAGCTTATATTTTACCGTTCAAGTCTCTTAGTTTTATTGAATCTAAGCTCTATTTTTTTGCCTTCTAATACTGCTTGTTCCGGAATGGTTTTATTTTTTCGTAAACCATACGATTGTTTTGTATCTCATTCCGCTTCACAAAGGAATACTCTTTTTTATTCTTGTGGAAACATAAATCTAATAAATTTTAATTATTAGTGAGTTCATTGGTTCGTTCCAATATATATATAGCCATGAATTATTTCTAGTAAAAAACTAGATTTTCATAATTTTGACTCAATTTGTCAAAACTTTGATACAAACGAGTCACACACTAAGCATAGCAAGTTTTTCGTGTTTAATTAATGATAAAATCAGTTGAATTAGGTGAAATCATTCCTCGTTTTTAAATATCCAAACTTTTATTCCTAATACTCCGTATATTGTTTGAGCCGCGTAATAACAGTAATTAATTTGAGCTCTAATAGTTTGTAAAGGAACTCTACCTTCTCGTGCCCATTCAACACGAGCTATTTCGGCTCCATTTAGACGTCCCGCTATTTGTATTTTAATACCCTCAATATTTCCTTTTTTTGCTAATTCAATAGCTTTTCTCATAGTTCTTCTAAAAGCTACTCTACTTTCTAATTGCAAAGCTATATATTCTGCAAGAATATTAGGTTCTTCATAAGGTTTGGCTATTTCAATTAGCGTTAGCCTAAGTCTCCTATCCACAGGATTTGATACATTTTGTACATCACTTTTTAATTGTTCTATTCCCCGGCCACGATTTTCTATTAATAAAGCTGGAAAGCCTGTATATATTTCAACTTGAATCAAATCTGTTTTTCTTTGAATTTCAACACGTGCGATTCCACCGTAATTTGAAGAATTTCTTACATGTTCCCGCACGTAAAGTTCGATACGATTACGTATTCGTCTATCGCTCCCAAATAGTTCTGAATATTTCTTGGGTTTAGCAAACCAATAGGAACGATGACTTTGTGTTATACCAAGTCTAAAACCAAGCGGGTTTATTTTTTGTCCCATATATATCTTATTCCAAATCCTATTAATAAAATTTAATTCCTTATTCAGAAGTTATTTCCATTATAATACTTATATGACAAGTAGGTTTATGTATGGGGTAACCACGTCCTTGAGCTCTCGGTTGCAATCTTTTTAAGAAACTTCCTTTATCTACTTGGATTTTACTTATAAATAAATTGGTTTTATTCAATCCAAAATTATGACTTGCATTGGACGCTGCAGAAGAAAGTAATTGGGATATTGGATTACACGCATGATATGGCATAAATTCTAATATCATAAGTGCTTGTTCATATGAACGACCACGGATTTTACTAATTACTCTTCGTACTTTATGAGGAGACATACGGATATACTTAGCAAAAGCTTTAATTTTTTGATTGGAGTTTCTAGTTTTCATCAAAAATGATCCTCCAATTAACGTCGAGATTTTCTATCATTTTTTGCATGTCCCTTAAAAGTTCGTGTTGGAGCGAATTCTCCCAATTTATGACCAATCATACGATCTGTTATATAAATTGGTAAATGTTCCTGTCCATTATGGATAGCAATTGTATGACCAATCATTGTAGGTACAATCGTAGATGCACGGGACCATGTTATTATTATTTCTTTTTCCCTTTTAAGATTCAGATTATCAATTTTTTTTAATAAATCATCGGCTACAAAAGGACCTTTTTCTATTGAACGTGTCATTGTCAATAATCCTTTATTTTTACTTCTTGCTTCTTACCCAACCCTTCGACGAAGAATAAAGGTATCGCTATATTTATTATTCTTTCGACTCCTTTCTCCAAGTGCGGAATGACCCCAAGGAGTTAATGGTTTTTTTCTACCAATAGGTACTTTTCCTTCTCCACCTCCATGTGGGTGATCTATAGGATTCATAACTACTCCCCTTACTTTTGGACGTTTACTTAACCAACGTTTTGATCCTGCTTTACCTATTCTTAGGTTGTTTGCGTCTACATTTCCCATTTGTCCAATTGTTGCTAGACTTTTCTGAGGAATTAGGCGAATTTCTCCCGAAGGTAATCTCAATGTGACTAACTGACCTTCTTTCGCAATAATTTTTGCAACGGTCCCAGCAGCTCTCACTAGTTGCCCACCTTTCCCAGGTGTTATTTCTATATTGTGAATAGCTGTGCCTAATGGCATATTGGTTGAAGTAGACTTCGACCTTTAAATACTCGGAATCTCTTCTCAAACTGTACAAGCTTTTTTCAAGGCATACAGCTTTCTGGATGTTTATAATAGAAATTTATAGTATTTCATCATTTTCTTACATCCTTGGTTTCTTCCATCATCTGGCTTTTTCATTTAGCATCAGAAAGGATGACTTTATTTATTTACGTTTAATATTCAATATTTATATAACTTAGGGAGCATATATATTTCAGTTATATGAATTTTTTTATTCTTTTCTCAATTTATCTTTGACCTACAAATTGGGATAATTGAATAGATTTTACTATTAATTTGTCTTAATAAAATCATTACCTATTTCTAATTTTTTATGTCTTAATAAATTTCCCATATTATAATATCCCTGAAGTTTCAAATTCTCTATAAGAAAATGGAACTTTATCACTTGCTATTTAGCCTTTCTAGTTTCCTTCAAGGTTTTTTCAATTCGAATTAGTGAGGAATTTCTAAGTTTTCAACTTAGTCGGTTATTTCCGTTTACGTCAATAAATAATTCAAACCGCACTCAAAGGTAGGGTGTTTCCGATTGAAATGGGTGATTTTGCACCAGAAATAATAGTATCTCCTATTTCAATACCACGAGGATACAAAATGTATCTTTTTTCACCATCTTCGTAATTGGTGAGACAAATATAGGCATTACGATTAGGATCATATTCGATTGTTTTTATTTTTCCGGATATATTTTCTTTGTTTCGTCGAAAGTCAATTATTCGATAAAGACGTTTGTGACCCCCACCTCTGTGTCGACTAGTTATTATCCCCCTGTTATTTCGACCTTGTTTTAAATGTTTCCTATACGTTAATTTC